CAAGACTTCTCTTTGCTGCCTCTAAAAAGAGGGGGTGGCAGCCCCCCATAGATGAGATTATAACTTTGATTAACCTCAAAAGTCAGGTTATATCTCGGATGGCCGAGCTGGACCCAGACCCTTTCTGGCTGGGTTGAAAACCGAACCAGCCTTCTGGTCTGGGAGACTCCATTTTAACAAAAAAAAAGTGGTAATATCGGCCAGAGACTCTTACAAACCGACTCGCCCAGTTGGATAGAGAGGGGACCAAATCTGCCTTTCTTTTTCCGGGAACTTCGCGCATTGCGCGAAGAATATCCACAAAACTGACCCCCTGATTTCCGAGATGTTTTATTGTCTATCGTTTATTTTCCGAACAAATCTAATGGATCGGGATTGGTATAAGGTCACCTATAGCTACTAAGAACCTAACAGAACTTTTCTAAAGAGAGTTTATTTTTCACACAATAGTTTTTCGGTTGGATCGAGGTCCACTTCTGGAACCCCACCCGCATTAGTAGAGGTGCTTATTTACTAAAATACTGAGTTGGCCTTATCTTCTGCCTGCCACCGAGCCTGTGTTACTAATTCCCCTTCTTGGCTTGATAGTGAAGGTAGTGGTAGTCAAGCATGTCTGTGGCTAGAGGAGAAAAGCATCTTTGATGGAATTCTATTATAATAAGATATTTGCCTATGCTTTCTTAGTTAGAAGAAGAAAGTTGGGACAGAGGCTTACAAGCCTACAGAGTCGGAAGTCGATGATAGAGGTTAATCATTACAAGCACTCTTAAGCGCGGGCAAAAAAGAAGCAACAAGATGCTTACTAAAGGCGGGACATAAAGGAATATCCTTTAAGGCATTTCGGGAATCGGTCTGATTCTATCTCTGTTTGTTCCCGGAAGGATCCCAAAGAATCGATCTCTCTTTTAGTTGTTGAATCTCTCTTTGATTGATCAATGTGTGATATTCCGAATCCTCATTACTAATGGAATCGAAATTATCTCTGGATTGATCAGAAGATCCTTTCTATCTACTCCGACTGAGAGATGGCCCCTTTGCGGTCGTGAAAGCCAATGCTGAACCCTTGCTTGCCGGCTTAATAGATCCAGGATGTGCCTTCTTTCTACTCCTGGAGACCCTTGACTCTCAACGAGAGGGATCGCACGCACCCCTTTAGCCCTTTCCTAAACTAAAGCTCTTCTCAACTACGAGCCGGAGGGGGGGGTACCCGAACAGAGCTCCTCAGCGGCACCTTCGAAGAGAAGCTCTTCCCGATCTTGATCTTTCTACCGATCTTGATCCTTAAACTGATTCTTACTAAAACCTATCCACCTTCAATAACCCACCTACCACATAAGTACCGGATGGGAGGCAAGCCCCCGCCAAAAGGAGAACACCCCCAATACGAACCAAAGCTAGAGAGGATTAAGTCGAGAATGGATAGAGGAGCATGATTGCAAAACAAAAGAACTTCAAGGATCATTTCCTTAGTTCATCGAAACTTGCCACCACATTGGTAATCTTTCATTCAGCAACTGCAGATGCTCGCGACAAACTCTTCAGTTTTAAGGAACTTGAAACATATAAGTCCGGAGACCCTTTTTTTGCATTTTCCTTCCAACATCCATAAGTTTTTGTCTCGTGAATGCAAAACTAAGCTGGAGTTTAATGCTATCATGGCAGCTGGTTTACAAATATCTTCCCCTGGTCGTTCTCATGGTGATAATTGGTCCTCACTATGGCTTCCTATTGATCTTATTTTGGAAGATGCAATGGATGGAGGAGGGCAAGTTACAGCAACTAGTGCTGTTGAAATTATTAAAGCCTTGGTGAGGGCTTTACAAGCAGTAAATGGCACTACAAGGCACAATACATTTCTCGATTTGTGGGTTTCAGCACTACGGCTAGTTCAAAGGGAGAGAGATCCAAGTGAGGGTCCTGTACCGCGACTTGATACCAGCATGTGTATGTTATTGTGCACTACAACTCTTGTAGTCGCTAATATTATTGAAGAAGAGGAAGGTGAACTGATTGAAGACGCTGAACGTAGCCCAACTAATCAAAGAAAAGACAAAGAAGCTTTAGGAATGTGTCGTGGGGAATTGGTTACCAGCTTACAGCTATTGGGTGAATATGAGGGCTTACTGACTCCTCCCCAATCTGTTATTCAGGTAGCTAATCAGGCTGCTGCCAAGGCTATCATGTTTGTATCAGGACATGCAGTTGGCAATGGATACTAAAAATGTTTGAGCACCAATGACTTGCCAATGAATTGTTCTGGAAATTTACGGCATCTGATTGTTGAGGCTTGTATTGCAAGAAATCTACTTGATACATCAGCTTATTTTTGGCCTGGTTATGTCCATGCACGCAGCAATCATATACCTAATAGCATTCCTGGCCAGATTCCCGGCGGGTCATCGTTGATGAAAGGGTTACCGCTAACTCCTAAACTAAATTGGTCAATGTTTTAGTTGCAACTCCAGCTCCTAGCTTAGCAGAGATTGATAAAATATATGAAATTGCAAGAAATGATTCAGATGAAGAAAGGATTTCTGCTGCTACCATTCTTTGTGGGGCATCTCTAGTACGTGGCTGGAATGTGCAGGAGCACACCATTATTTATTTTTATCACATTGTTGTTTGTTGGTTGCTCTCACTTCCAGTTCCTCCTAATTACACTGGGACTGAAAGCCATTTGATCAGTCAAGCTCCATTTTGAAACGTACTTCTTATTGGAATTTCATCTGTGGACTGTGTTCAGATTTTCTCCTTACATGGCTTGGTTCCATTGCTTGCGGTTATGCTAATGCCAATATGTGAGGTTTTTGGATCATGTGTTCCTAATGGTTCGTGGACGCTTGCTACTGGAGAAGAGCTCTATTGTCATGCAGTGTTCTCTAATGCATTCACTCTTTTGCTCTGGTTATGGCGTTTTAATCATCCACCTATTGAACATGTGATGGGGGGTGCAGCAACTCCAGCATTAGGATCCCAACTAGGTCCTGAGTACTTTTTGTTGGTTTGGAATTGTTTATTAGCATCCTTTGGAAAATCACCAAAAGATCGAATGAAAAGCAAAGGGCTGTCAAAATTTATTACATTTTTTGTGGAACCCCTGTTTATGGAGTCCTTTCCAAAATGAAACTTATGGTATCGGCAACACAAAGAATGTTTTGCTTCAACCCGCACTGGTCTTGCACCTGGAGGGCCGGCCTGTTCATCAGATTGTTGATGCACTACTAAGCATGATGATTAGGAAGATAAATAGAGGTACTCAATCTGTGACACCTACAACTTCTGGAATCAGCAATTCGTCTAGGTCTGCATTAGATGATGCTGTGATGAAACTGAAAGTGCCCACCTGGGATATCCGCTACTCTATTTGTGCTTGACGCTGCTCTTACAGCCTGTGCTCATGGAAGACTCTCTCCTCGTGAATTGGCTACAGGCCTCAAAGATCTTGCCTATTTTTTTTCAGCAACTCTGGCAACCATTGTAAGCGACTTTTCAGCTGAAGTAACACAGGGCATATGGAAGCCAGCTTATATGAATGGAACTGATTGGCCTAGTTTGGCCTAGTCCTGCCGCAAATTTATCCATGGTTGAGCAACAGATAAAGAAAATTCTAGCAGCCACTGGTGTTGATGTCCCAAGCCCTCCTGTAGGTTGGAACTCTCCAACTACCCTTTCTTTGCCATTGGCAGCTTTTGTAAGCCTGACAATAACATATAAATTCGATAAAGCTTCTGAGCGCTTCCTTGTCCTGATAGGTCCAGCTCTGAATGCTCTTGCTTCTGCTTGCCCCTGGCCATGCATGCCCATTGTAGCCTCTTTGTGGGTCCAGAAGGTGAAGCGTTGGAGTGGCTTCCTTGTATTGTATTCTCTGCTTCTGGAACTGTCTTCCACCACAGCAGGGATGCCGTAGTTCAGCTTCTAAAAAGTTGCTTCACATCAATCCCTTGGACTTGGTTCTGCCTCTATTTATAGCAATGGTGGTGTCGGGGCCCTTCTTGGTCATGGATTTTGTTCCCACCTCTCCGGTGGGATCTCTCCCCAGTTGCTCCTGGGATTCTCTACCTAAGAGTGTTTCGGTCTGTTAGAGATGCTATTATGTTCTTGACAGAATAAATTGTATCTCTTTTGATGCTTTCAGTCAGAGATATAGCAAGCTGTGGTTTGGCCAAGGGACAAATGGAGAAACTAAAGAAGACCAAATATGGAATGAGATATGGACAGGCTTCTCTTGCCACATCGATGACACGTGTCAAGCATGCTGCTCTATTTTACTTTTGGCCTCATTGGTTTGGATATCAGGCGGATCAGGCTTGGTTCAATCTTTAATAAAAGAAACTCTGCCTTCCTGCTTTTTATCAGAAAATGGGTCGGAGCAGTAAGGCGGAGGAGAATATGGACTTGTGGTTGCCATGCTTAGAGGTTATGCACTGGCATATTTTGCTGTGCTTAGTGGCAGCACATTTGCTTGGGGTATTGACTGTGTTCACCAACATTGCCAGCATCAAAACGACGACCGTCCATTCTTGGGTCTCATTTGTAATTTCTTGCTAGTGCCCAAGATGGGAAAATATCACTACGTTGTGATTGGGCTATGTGGCATGCATATGTGTCAGGGTTTGTGAGCTTGATGGTGCGCTGCACACCTTTGTGGGTCCTGGAAGTGGATGTGGATGTGTTGAAGAAACCGACCGACTAGGAGAGTGAAACAAGCAACGGACTTAGCGAATTTATTACTAAGCGTCTTCAATCTGATAGTGCCTAATAGAGATTTTTCACTGAACTGTCCGTAGGGGGAAGACCCTCGTTCGTGCCCAGCAATCAAACTCCAAAGTGTTAACGCAACGGCTTTCTTCCTGAACTGAGCAGACGACAATTTTGTATTCCCCTCCATCCTCTCGCAAAGCTCGATAACTACGTACCTCGATTTTATTCAACAGCAAGGGGCGCCGCCCTCCCCCTTACCACTATTTTCCACCCTCTTACCTAAACCAATCATCATATCGTTCTCTTAGATCCTATTGCTGGAAAGGCTCGGCTTTACTTTATATGGTTCCTCAATTCCTAGGTATATCAATTGGATATTTATATATCGAATTGATATATTCTTCCCAATCTTGAAGAAAGTTTTGAAAGACCTCGGAATGAGGGTCCATGAAAGCAAATTTAACACTATCGAATTCCTCAGATTCGATGTCCTGTATAAAGGAGGATACCACAGATTGAACATCTTCAATCTTGGGTGTATATAAAAGGGATCTTAAGATATGAAGTGCAGTTCGTACTAGTTGTCGTTCAAAAAATATTAACCGGGTTATTTCCCCCTGCTCTTCCTTTGAAAGACCCCCAACGAGAGGCACGATAGGAACCCATACCCATGGGTTATCCTCTTCTTGGGGGGGCTCGGCTGGGAGATTTAAATCCGGAAGCACCGGTTGGTGCGGTGCCGGATTTAAATTCCCTAACCCTTCAATGGGAAGAGGAAACCCTTCAATGGGAAGAGGAAACCCGTCCATTAAGAGAGGCTCAAAGAATTCGGCCCAAGTTACGGCTGCTCCGGATGAAAGGAGAATAGGGGTATTAAGAAATGGGATTTCCCAAGGATCTAAAACCCCAATCCCTTTTGGGGGCCAAATACCCCCGATCTCTACCGTAGGTGCCAAAGAAGAATGAGAAGAAGCCCGAAAAAAAGCAAAAAGGAACATAACCTCCGATACGATGAACGGAATAGAACCATATCGAGGTCCTAATTGTACGACTTTGGTATGATGTCCTTCCAACGTGGATTCACGTAGAACATCGCGCCACCATACAAACATGGTATATAGGATAAATATTAGGCCCAAACTGAGAAGTGTTGCACCCCCTTGAAATGAGTGCATGTACATCACACCTCCTACGGTGGTTGCCAAAGCTCCGAGTGAACCCGAAATAGGCCATGGACTTGGATCTACCAAATGATAAGAATGCCTCTGAGATTCAATCATAAACCACTTTGCCTCGGTTGTATGTAAACCCCCCCTTCACCCCCACCCCCTAAAGTGGTAAAGAAGGGCTCTTTTGGGTCTTCTTATATTTCTATCTGACAGGACAAAGAAATAGGAAGGGATGGTTCTTTCATTGCATTGATAGAAGTCTAACTAGAAAAACTCTATAACTTTGAGAAGAGAATCGTTGGTTTGACCGACGAACTACGTGGGAAAATGGACCTTCTTTCCTTTCTTTGATTTTCAGCAAGCATTTTTTGAAAGTAACAATTCTATTTATTAAGTTTGGTTTAGGAAAACTTGCTAGTCGCGGATTAGTGCGTTCTGCGCCGCCGGCGGCGCTGGTTGATCTCTCTGGTTGAGGCTGCATTCTTTTATTCATTCAACTTTACACGTGGGAAGGGCTTACTCTCCTAGTGGCTCGGCTTGGTCTCGCTCCCTTCCTGCACTATTCCTCCCCACTAAAAAGAGCTATTGATAATCAATCTCGATAACCTTTCTTTCTTATTTTTTGATTCTTCCTTGGCCGTGTGGAACATGGATTAGCATTATGTCATTCCTACAAGTGATCACCCATCCAGGATTTGAAGAAGAAGCGCCATATGAGGACTTCGAGATCAAATATAAGATGTTTCTTTCCATTCCTCGTGAGCCACTTATTTCTCCGAAACAAGAGAGAAAAGTAATTTTCCTCCTATTTCCCAATAAGTCGACGGCGTTACACCATTGGGATACTTCGAATAAACTAGAGTACATATAGGATACACCGGTGCTAAAACCTTTTCTAAAGATATCTTCCAAACTGTTGGGGTCGTTGCTCCGGATTTTGTTCCCCCGGTTTGAAACCAGTTGGTTCCGTAGTTTTAGAATTCTGCTGATCCCAAGTACTCCATCTCCATCATTGCATATGGGAATATAGAAAGTAAAGAGGAAAAGGCATGACCAGAAGAATTGTGTGAAATAAGTGAATTTATCCAGTTGAGGCATGATTGATTGAGAAACAATGATTCCCTCCGGACAGAAAGAGAGTCCGGAGTCTTAAAGAATTCATTCTATTGAGTTGTGGTTGTTGACCAACAAATTATGCATGGGAGAAAGATTCACAAACGAAAACTAACCCTTATTTAGATTTATGGAATACTGGGAATAAATAGAGCCCATCAGCCGCTTATAGGGCACGCTGTGGTGCGTTCCATAGTTATCCATGAATTGGAGGTGTCGCTGGTAGGTGTCGAATGAGAGGGGCCGGCCATAAGGGTAGAATAGGACCCCCCTTATACGATGCCGGCACTCTAAAAGTGAATCTTCCGTGAATCTGTCGGACCTTAGTGCTTTTTCAATCCGAATCTCTATCTCGTATTGTGTCTCCAAAATATCATCCTCTCTAACTCCAAGGGTATTACCAAAAAAGTGAATTGCGAGACGATCCTTGAGTTCTTGGCGCCTCTGCCCGTCTCCAAGTAAGGGGTTATATTCTGTAGCTGGCGCTGGCGCTGTGGGTTCACCAGGGTTGGGAGAGTCCGGTTGGTTGACACTGGCTTCGGAACTCTCTGTGTAATCGCTTCCAAAGAGGTCAGTCCACCTGAAGCTTCGTCCTCCCAGGTTGGGACCTTCAGAGCTGGTGGATTCGGCTGCTCCGTGAGGAATCACGCTGCTCCCGAAGGAGATCCCCCCATCGGCGGCACTGAATAGTGCTCGCACCATAAAGCCAATAGCCAAGGCGGCCAGACCCTCGAACCCGAGTCGATTAAAGATGAGGCTTAGAGCCCTGTTGATAATAGTCAATTTCCACCTCATAAAAAGAGGATCGGAATCAATGAAGATAAAGACATTGTAGAACAATAGAAGGCAGAATAAAACGATCGAAACTCTGACCAAATAATTAGACATTCGCGACCATTTCCGTTCAACATGACTTAATATGAAGTTTTTCCTAATAGCGCTTGAAGTCGTCTTTCGAGGAGAATTTGTTTTTGGTGTGGTCATAGCGTGTTTTATTATCATTTTCGGACGGCTCGTTGTCCTCATTTATGTTATTTTTGAAAAGGCCTTCGGGGGTGTTGCGGTTCTATTTGATCTCGGATTTGTCCTTATCCCACTCGCGGAACACTTACTATATAAAAGAATTGACCACCAACTCTCCGCAAGATTGCCCGCCTCTTTTCCGCAAAGACGAAAGAGAAAGAATCGAAGAAGAGTATCGGAATGACGACGCTTACCTATTTGATAGCCTTAGCTGGCCGTGCCCCCGAGAAGATCTTGTCTAGCTTCTTTCGTAGTAGATCAAGCTGTATAAGTAAGTAGTTATAAAGACTGAAGTCTATTGGTTTGGAAGGAATTCAATTAAATTAAATTAAAAAAGGCTACCTTAGCCCGACGGAACCGCGCCCTTATTTTATTTCATGACATTCGCCTCAATGCTTCCCCCATTGACTCTTGGTCGAGCGTATTAGCCTTAATACCACGAAATCCCTTTGTTAATCGGTTTGCTTAAGTCGTCTTGAGATCATGAAAAAGAAGTCAGTAATAAATAGGCGCCTTATCACGGTGCTCCACTAGAGTGGTAGCCAAACCAACCAATGGCTGGCTAAATCTTCTTCTTCTTCAAAGTAAAGGTAGTCGAAGACTCCTGGGTCTTTGAAAGGAGGTCGGGTCAAATCCAGTTTACAAGTTAAGTTATTATCTTAATATATTAAACTTTAAGTGGTTAGAATATAAGGTCGGATATAAGCTGAGGTATAGCCATTTAGGTCTGGGGGAATGCCTTCTCACGTAGGAAGTTCCAATAAAGCAGGCCGGCCATCTCTATCTCTCTCGAAAGCTTAAAGTACCTGAGGGAAAGAACTGCATTTGAAAGTTCTTCCTTGTGGAAATACAACACCACAACCAAAAAGGGTAGTCGCTTATGATGGTACGATCTGGTACCGGGGATCCTAGTGCGTAGCCGGTAAGGAAGTCTTTCTTAAGTTCGCAGTGAAAATCTGACTTGTGCCAGCAGTTCCCTTTCGTTTAGTTGGTGAGAGCTAAGGTGGAAGTTGGTGGGCGTATAAGTAGAAGTAAAATAAAAATCATCATCTGCCCACATCTTAATCAACAGACTAAGCAGCAGGTAAGGGTCTAGCACAAGAGAGTTATAAAAAGGCACCCCTTTCGCCTCCTTCCCTGGTAAGATTTTCTATTTAGCACTGCTATAGTATGCTTTTGAGGAATCCTGTAATTGTAATAATAAGTCGTTTTGGCCTCTTTTTATATGGATGGATAGTAGCGAATACGGCCCAACGAGGTAGAATACTTTCCCTAGGGGAGCTCTAGATAAGATAGTCTTCCAGAAGAGCTTTTTGCCTACTTGCTTGGTTACAGTGTTTACCCTCAGAAGTAAGTAAGTAAGAAAAGAGACAAACCATTTAAGGAAGAAGCTCAGCTTAAAGCCAGTTAGACCAATACTGTGAAGTTCTTTAGATGGCAGTTGCTAACCGAATTGATAAGCTAAGGCAATTTAAAAGTTATCTTTGGAGTTTACTTAACATCAAGTTCCTGCAAACTAGGTTAAGAAATCCTGTGGGCAAGACAGCCAGTGAGAGGTCTTGTCTTCGCCTTCCATGGAGAGCTAACTCTCTTTCCTTTCGTTTCCTTACGTCTCTTCTTTCGATTCGATGGCAGCGGACAAGAGACTCTTGGGTGCAGCAGAGGCTGGTTTAAGGTATGGGATATCATCTCTTTACTTTAGGGGAAGGCCGACGAATGGAGCTCTTTCGAACTACCTAGTATACGCAGCGAGTCAGGCTTTCAGTGGTACTACAAAAGATATTTATTCTACGCTTTGGAAAGAGAAGAAGAGGAGTAGATCTTGGGAAGAAGAAGATGTTGATTAGCTGCTTCCCGTCCTACCTTTCCGTCTGTCTTTTCTGTCTTTGTACTGCCTTTCCTTTCGCCAAGACTGTAAGAAAGGATGTAAAAAAAAAGTAAGAGGTAGAAACCGAGGGATAGTGAGTTGTTGGGAGGTTCCCCTGGGTGATCCATTCAATTAGTTGCAAAAACAGGTCTAGATAGAAAGTGAAAAATCCCCCACTTCGAGGAGACCCTCCATTCCTTCTTGGAGAGGGGTTCAGGCGCATCGACCTCGGGGGAGGACTCGGGCTACTGGCTGCTGGAATAGTTTGAGCGTGTCCTGTTGGAACCGATGCCTGATTCGTCAGCATCCTCTGTCAATGGGCCGGCCGCCCTCCCACACAGAGGCAGTCGACTCCGCCCAAACTTCTGTAGATCCTAATTTGGATCCAGAAGAACTGATGAAAAAAAAAGGTCGAGCTGCATACCTTGGTTCGGGAGCAGCTTCGCCATTACTGTGAGCGCGGTCGCCCGAAATGGCAACTTTCTAACGAAGAGGAAGTGACAAAAAAGTATTCCAGGGCAACAGACCGGATTCTGTCGGGCTTGGAAATTGGGTCGACCGTATCCGAGCACGAAGATTGGATAAATTACCTGAAATCCTATCCTACAACTCTATATGAGCTTTTTAAAGGAGATAAATAACCCCCTCACCGAAGTGATCAAGCAAGTGACACTAGTTAGAAGGGTAGAAAAAAAGAGCTTATAGAAAGAAAATTAGTGCTTCTCTGGAAAGGGAGTTTTCCTTAGAGTTCAGGATCCGTTAGGGCGAGGAAAAAAGAGGTGGCCAAGTAAACAATCCCATCTTCCAACAGTAGCTGCTAGTTCTCGACTCCGCTATGACTCTTATTGAATCAACTCCCGATGCCGGAACCGGTGCTCTGATCAGACAGGATCCGCTGTTGATGCCAGATCCAGAGCCGCTTTTTTCCAAGTGCTATAAGGTTCCTCGTGCAGGAAAGGACAGATCTTCTGGACAAGTCTAATCCTATTCCAAAACCAACAGCCTTGGGCCTTCAACCCCAGCTCGCACTCGACATGACATGATCTTTGTTTGACAATCATGAGTCAGGAGGCCCAGAAAGAGACTAGCCGGCCTTGGGTCTCCGGCTCTTAGAAAGAAGCTAAATCCATCTGCCTTCTACCACGAGTGCGCCCTCACTACACTACACTAATAAGAAAGGAAAGACATATCAACCAATAAGAAGACAGATAGAACGGGCGCGGAGAATGGAAGATTCACCCATAAACAAAAGAGGAACCCGTAGCTGCCAGACCTGTTTTCGACCTCTTTGCCTACCGCTTGCCGACCGCACTAACTGACCCAAGCCTGCCTAAAAAGGGGAGTATAGGTGCCTTAGTCACTCTTTGGCTGAGTCTCATGCCCTGGCTACCGAATTGTTAGGCAAATTAATGGGTGTCGCCATTGAAGAGACTCCCATGAGTTTGAATCAAGAAGCCTTTTCCTCTCGGTACTTAGATCTTCCTCTAATACTTCTCTCATTCCTGTTTCCTTTGTTCCGCCAACTACATTGATTGGATACTGCTGGGCCTGCCTACGCAGAAAGTATACCGATTATCTCATAAAGCCGTTGAATTGCCCTTGGTTGTCTTACCCATTTGTTATATATTATTCCCACCTTGTTCTATTGCTTTTTATCGATTGTATTCTGGGGCGCTAGACCTCATTCTCTTTGATACGCTTATTCAATTGACATTGCCCCTTCCTCCTATTTAGAAAATATTAAGTAAGATGGCTTGTGATGTGCCAGGGCTTAGAGGGGTCGGCGCCAACAACGGCTGCCTTTACTCGACAGTACACGTTCGCTTCGCTCACTAAAAACAAGCAAGGGATACAACCAGCTTTCGCTTCCTATTCCTTTCCTCCTTGATTATTTGATTAAGCCCTGTTGATCTTCAATCTATCGCTTGTTCTCCTTGCGAGGTGGAACCACACTATACTTTACTTCCAGTGGGCTATTTACATCAAAGACGAATCCATCTGAAACCACTAATTCGGATGAAAGCAAACTACTAAGGAAAGAAATTCCCTTCCTCTACTGGGATTGACTCGCTTAGAACGGGTCCCATTCCTTTGGCAAAGGCCCTACAGCTCTGAGTAACTCCTTGTCTCATTGATCCGAAAAGAAAGGCATAAGTCCCACGTGTACTAAGCCCTCTCTCTATTATATCTTCTTCCATCCCTAAGAGCTAGAATGAATCAAAGAACTCTGAACTTCCCTAATAGTCGACTAAGACCTCTTCTTTATCTTATTTTTCATAGTCGATTGATAGCCCGCCTAAATCGAGAACCCACTCACGGAACACTCACTATAATATAAAGGCCAGAGGGAGCGGGAATATTCCTTATCCGCGCGGGGCTATTCCTCGCTAAGAATAAGAAAGGAAGCTATCTCTACGCTGGAGCCTTACAGAGACCTTTCCAATGGTGTTAAAAGGGAGCGGGCAGGAACTAAGGGGGGAATGCTGTGACTACTGATACAAGAACGATACAAGCACAATAACAGGGATAAATATATTATTTATTCTTATTTACCCTTACCCCAGGAGAGGTTTGAAGATCTCGATTGTAAGGAGAGGAGTGAAGTTCTCTTAAGCGGCTGGCTTCCACCAATCGAAGTTTCGCGCATTTCATATGGTGGTAAAGTGAGACCACATAAAGAGCTCTCTGACCCTCATTCAGTCAGATTCTTCAGTAAGATATGTATGGTTTTACCCTTTTCCTTTTTCTTTAGACTTTATAACTCCTGACCCCAAGCTAGGAATTTTTTTGTTTTCTGATTGCTGTGACTGCCCTTACACAACCGGAAAGACATTGACTCGATCGACAGGCCCTCGCTACAAGACTGAAACAATTCGAATGATAGAAGAATCGACAGCAGCTCCTGCGCTTACTACTTTGAAAAGAGAGCATGGGGCTAGACCAGGAAAAGCATAGACTCGATCTACTTCAACAGCAGTCACTTCACCACCTGAAGGAAGATTAGTACTTTTTTCGGGAAATAAGTTTCACTCAACTCATCCCTTAGTTTGGAGGCTTAGCTTAAGTTAAGCTCTTTGATTGAGGATTGGGTAAGAGATGGACTTGAAGACTTCGAGCACTTCCGGGTTCCCCTAGGTCTATTAGACCACCATCAACTCATAGACCAATAGAAGACTTAGACATTTATTCTTTTTATTTTACGAGGTACAAAGCAAGAACCAAAAAGCATTGAAGCGAATCAAGCAAGAGAAAACCGGAAAAGGTTCTAGATCTCCTGGAAAAATTGGAAAACATAGCCTACTTACTTGGCCTACTCAAGAGCCAGACAAAGAAGAAAAAGCAAGAGGTTTGAGTGAGACAGCAAGAACGTCAGCTCACCCAAGGACGAAGGAAGAGCTTTGAAATCCTCATCAAGTGAGACAGAAAGGGCAGCTACTTAAATAAGAAAAGGAATTGAACGAGTTCGATCCATTAGGTTCTTCGATTTATTCGGGTAATTTTATTAGTTGGGGAGAAAATAGACTTCCCGCCATAGCTTGCCTCAGGTGGAATGGAATTCTTAAGTCTTAGACCATCCTTCAATAACATTGCACGTAGCATCACCACTTCCTACGCATTTCGTCGGTAAAAAGACCAGGTCCCATTTCCTATTTCCACATCTCCGGTACCTATCTTATGGTCTAATTCACCTCGTCAACTCGGACTCGGGCAAGCGGGTTCACTCGTATCCTCTTTTCCTTTGGGGTTGGTTACTGCCCCATCCCTTGAATTGCCTTGGGACCGGCCTTCAAAGAAAGATCTGAACGCGTAGATGAGATCACGAGACCAAGCCAGTTCACATCCTCTTCTCTTGGTCTTCGAGTGCTGGGAGACCTATCTTCTCTCGCTCGATTGGGCGCTACTTGCCTATTGACAGAAGTCATCTCCGAAAAAGTCTTCGTGCTCAACTCGCTTTGTTTGTTGATGTCACAAGGGCGGGCTGGAAGAGGAATTGCCCGATTCGATGTTGGAGCAGCGGAGCTTCCTTACCTTACCAATGAAGCCTGAGATTAGAGTCGGAATCGGTGAAGCTTCTTTCCGCTCCCCTTGATTCTTGCGTTTTGGGGTTGGCTACTCAATCAATAGCGTCCGTGAAGTGATTGATGTTCGATTGGGCTTTCGCCCGCCCTTCAAGGTCTTAGGAATCGATTGAATCATCCCTGTACTTCTACTCGAGTGATCGAATCGGACGCTGTGCCATTGATTGAATTTCATTCAATAGGCTCTTAGTTAGATGGGCTTGTTTGTTGAGATAGGTCAGAATGAAGCAACCCCAGTGGAAGGAATATGCCCATCCATAGGTGGATTAGAGAATAAGTCAATAAGTAAGATCGAAAGGGCAGGGAGATCTCTGGGGTAAAGACAAGGAGCCTAGCTAGGTCCCTAGTCACTAATCCGAATCTGCGGAAGAGGAAGAGGCACCCAACATATAAGAATCGGACTAAGAAAAGATGGATCCGTTTAAATGGTTGATGCTTTACTGGTCCCCCGCCTTCTCCTTGATCAAATAGTGTAAGGAGAAAAAAAAACCCTATTATTTCCCTTTCTTTCGAAGTTATTTCTTAGGTTTCTTCCTGTAATTTAAAGAATTTTAAGACTAGTTAGAGCATAAGGATTAGCAGAATCGTAAAAAAAAATTGTTATATGATATAAAGAAGAGGAAAAATTCCAATACTTCTATATAGTACGAAGCACTCGTAGCACTTGCTAAGAGTTACCTAATTGATTGAATACCTGTAAATTTACCACAAACAAGAGTATACTCATTTCCGCAACACAATTTCATTGCTTTGGATGCGGCTCCTTTAACTGCTAATCTTTTTCCACCCGAAGGCTAGTTAAACATATGTCGCAAAGAGTAGTATCTGAATCTGTATCTGATGAGGATACTGCTGCAGCGGCGGAGGCTGTGGTAGTCTTAAGGAATTCCCTCCTCGAGATAGTCGATATAGAGAATTGTCCGCCTAAAAGAAAGAATCGCGAGTTTACTCGGAGCAGGCTTCCAAAAAGCCTTACAGTAAAGGTAAGTCATCCTATTCTTATAATTAGCCTGAAGGGTAGCTGTAGCTAAGACGCCCCCTTCCCATTCATTTTCCCTTGGGATGGTCAAATTCATCTTTCTCCTATTTTAAAGCACTTTTATCTTATCTGACACTCGCAACTAACTACTCCCCTGTACATATAGGGAAGACCACTACTGAGACTGGAACTCAAAGGCCTCCAACGGTAACTTCAACTCCAGGTAAGGCGGAAGCACTTTTAGGGCTTAGGACGAGAAAGACATATTTTACACTAGCTTTTGACCTAGAACCAGCTGACTTAACAGATGGATTGGCCTTGCCTACTTCAATGCCAATGGATAGGGGGCCTGGACCAACATCGAAAGAAAGTGCAACTTCTGGAACAGCTCCCGAAAAGAAAGAAGAAATGGAAAGGAGTATTCCACGTGCATAATCCTTCACTTTTCTTAAAAGAAGGTAATCAAAAAAGAAAGAAGAAAAATTGGGCCGGCCATGTTTCCCGAGGGAGGCCGCCTTCTCTCAGGCCAGCAGTCTTCTACTTCTAGTCGACTGCTCTATGACGGGCTTCCCTGTATCCTGGGCTCTGCTCGCTCGTCTACGCTCCGACCCAGCAAGTAAGAATTGAAAATCTTTCCTTCTCCCTTACGGTCGAGAACTACGTACCTTGCCTGCATTAAGATTTAAAACTTGTCGTCAAAAAGGCAATCAATCAGAATCAAGAAAAAAAATTGAAATAGTGAATCAAGCAAGATCTAGATGGATCCCTATCTTTATCTCTATCCACGGAGATACCTATCTATATGGATAGAAATCTATCTATGAATCGATCTAGACTATCCTCTATCCGGATAGATATGTCCCTATGAGCGACTACGCTGATCTTTATATGTTTTGGCCACGTCCGTTTCCGCTCCGAAGAGGAAGGTTTGGATCTTTCAATCTTATGTCGTGAGGGATGTGACCTATGTTAGGTCCATAAAATACCACCGCTTTTGGTGTTATATGATTCACCTCCGAATAATGAGTAGGTAGTTCGATCCTTTTGATTCTTCTCTTCATAGTAAACTGATGGGGGGATGAGGAGCAATAGGTCGAATTACTATATAAAGAAGAGTTGTAAACTATAGGACTTCTTGTTCGAGTAGGAAGATATCGGTTTTTCTCGTTTCTTCTCTTCGATAAGAATAGGGATTTGAAATGATACAAATTCCTCTTCATTCTGTTGTGCTCAGCGAAGGAACTGCCTAAGCATACTTTTTCGGATCCAAACTTCTTTGTTCTTTCTAAGTCTTCTTCTTGCATAGAATAACGCAACTGTTGTTGCAAAAACCGGGATTTTAGTAGTAGGCGGCATCCCCGCTTAGTTTTGAGTAGGTGGAACCATTCTGTTTTGGTTCTTCTCCACATTCTTACCGGGTGATCCAGGAATTTTCCTATGATTTTCTCAACTGATATTTCGATATAGAAAGATCTCCTTATTTCTTCACCGCGGATTCTCGCGTCATTTTCTTGAAAAGATATTAGATCACCGTGGGAAACTTTCAAACGAGTAATGCTTACCATTCGATTATTCACACAAACCCTTCGATGACTTATCGGCTGCCTTGCTTGAGGAATAGTTTCACGAAAATGGAGACGAACCGGAATAACGTCCGATCTTGTTTCTGGATTGAGTAGAAAAGGGATATATGAAGTTCGTTCTGTTCCTCTGTGCATCTCTGTGATGGGTAAATCCCCATGAAAAAGGGGCAACTTTCGTGTAGTTTGTGATTGGATGTAACTGTTAAGATTTTCTCTCGGATAAATCTTTCTCTTAATAGATCTCTTCTTGTTCCTCAATCTTCGGAGAATGCGGCGTTGTATTATTGTAAGTTCTCTGTTCCGAACATTTCCTGAAAGTAGACGACAAGTTTTAAATCGCATATCCAGTCTTTCTCTATCTTTCCCCCCCCCGGTCCTTTTTTAAGTGAGCGGGGGTTTCCTTCTCCTGATTAGGAGTTCCCCCAGAACTCTCCTTAGGGGGGTAGGCCATTAGGACGGTGACGCCCTGCATCCCAATGCGGAAATGCATTGGCTTCCCCCAATTATTGATTAATATCAATAAAATCAAAAAATTGGCACTGGATATATAGAAAGCCAGAAAGTACAGTACCGCCCGAACAATTTCGGGATTATCCAGTTGAGGCATGATTGATTGAGACAATAAAATTACCTCCAGACAGAAAGAGAGTCTTTCCTGCACGGAGTAGTGAATAACGAAAGTGAGATGTGCTTGGTTGTTGACCAACAGAAAGGATGCATGGGAAAAAGATTCACAAACGAATAAGATCTCGACGCCAGGGAGTTGAACCTGGAATCAAGCTTTGACGGAGCGGCGCACGCAACCTCGGTCATCTCGTCATAGGTAATTAGAGATCGTTGCCCATCACTCAGCGGTTTTGGAGTAGTAATCGTCTTTCGCTACCATGAGATGGAAGCGCTACAACGAAAGTGGTTCACATCACCTACGTAATTTCAACAATTGCGACTAGTTAAGTTAAGGCTGCTTCAACGAGCCCCGCAACTTCATGGAGTGAAAGGGGCCTCCAAGTAAAGGCGGCCGAGGGAATTAGATCCAGTAAAGCTGCCTAGCAACATCTTTTCTGGGTAAGTGACGCTCCTATTCCGGAGAAAGAGCCCTTATTCGGATTCGAACCGATGTTGCCTATTTCTTAGGGCTTCAAGAGCGTGACTCTTCTTTATTTATATACACAATTTTTCAGTCTAGTTTGCCACAAGGCATGCAAGCGGGGCCTATGTGGAAGAAAGAAGTCAAGTTGGACAAAAGAGAGAAAGCACTCGCGGCACACTGACTATATCGACAAATCAAAGTTGTGGTCATGAATATACACCGGCGCTGCCTGCCTTTTTTATTTCAAGATCAAGCTTGGGAAATGGTTGCTTGTCAATCAACATCTGTTTTCCCTTATCGGGAAACTGAAGCAAGCCCCCATCAATCCATCCTGTCCTGTATTGCGGAAGGCTACGCAGTCAGCTGTGGCGTGACTATTACTGGCATGAAACTTGCATACGGCTTTCTGTCCCTTTAGTGCGTCTAACTGGACTTGATGCTCTGGGGACCCAACGGAACCTACTTTTTCCAAGCAATCATAGATCTCATCGGCCTTTGAGACATCGTACGTGAAGTCACGTGGCCGATTGCCGACATTTGCCTGCAGTCCGCTCCATACCAGGCTTGTTTAGCATGGCAGCCTGATTGGGTGGGGCTTTGCGTAGAGCAAGGCAAACAACTGGCTTAGTGATCTTGATCTCCGCCACCGTTGCATCAAGTCCGACTTTTCGCAGCAAGCGCTCGTGGCGAGTGACCTTGATAGCCAAGTCACAGAGATCGTTGAATTGCTGGAGCCTCAATAAGTAGGGTAGTTTTCTTCGCAGGGCTCAAGGTTCGTGATCAAGACCGATAACGTGGCTACGAGCTCTTTCCTTACTCAGAAGAGAGCCCCGACGCGGGCACGGTGGCAAGACTTTATTTCTGGTGGGGTTCGACATGGTCCTCGAGTACAAGCCCGGGAGGACCAATCAAATCAAGTTGCCGACGCACTAAGTCGAAAGGCCGAGTTGGCATCCAACAAGTTAGAAGAGATAGCAGACATGAGCCAACTCAAAGGGGCCATCCCCGAACGCATAAGAGAGGGGTTGGAAAAGGACCCCGTAGCCCAGACCCTGCTGAAAAACTTGAGAAGCTTCAGTTAGAAGTTCCGCTCGAGTAGAACGGTTGTTGGTGCTCTATTTCATATCCTCCTCCTGTTGGTGAGTTACCTCTTCCCTTCCTTCCTTTCCATTTAATCACTGACAAAACCTACCTTTCAAACTTTTATAGCAATCAATCGAACGGGTAAGGCCGAGGCTAATAGGAAGTACAGATATTCATTAAACCAAAAACCAACCACCGAACCGAAACCGATCGGGGATATTTTCTCAATCACAGCCCTAACAGGAATTGCTTACTACAGACAGACGGGATGAAATAGCCGCTTCTTCTCAATCGGCTTATTCGAGAACACCGTACGTATTCAATTGCAGCTCTTACTGTAACAGAAAAGATTAGCACCGGCTACTCTCACAGAAGATACGATCACACCAACAAGACCTGAAAGACCGGTTAATGGAACACTTACCTATACCTATGATGATTCAATTGCGACAACAACTCGAAACGCGAAAACAGCTACTTGGCATTTGTCCCTGAGACGCCAAGATCTTCCTTCTTGCCTTCCTCTTCACCAGCAGGAGTAGGCGATAAGCCGACGCTCTGGGCAATCAATGAAATCTTCAGCAAGCCCCCTACCCTACTTATCGAGAGGGGGTATTCTATTAGTAAAGGAAACTTTCTTAGTTATTAGTAATTCGCTCGCTTAAAGAAGACAGCCTCCCATTTGCTATCTCCTTGCCTCAAGGATCTTCTCTTCGTTCCATCCAATCCCTTCTTTCTTTTAACTAATATCCCGTCTTCCCCGCTCTTCTCTTTGATTCCGCAAAGAGGATCTTTCTTTCCAGTTCCAGCAAATCAGATCTTTATCTCGTATGCTGTCTGTGCTTTATAGTCTATTTCTTTTCCCCCTTCGCTCGTGACCAGGGAAGCTTCTCGGTAAGCATTCCTTTAGCAAACGCTATGCCCCTCTTAAGGTAGGGAGTGCAGAATCAACTAGGTCCCACCTCTTTTTAGCCTTTCTGTCCTCATGCTAGCCAATCTCTGGCAATTGGTCTATGGCAAAGGGTCATATTCAAGATGTGAACAAATCGGATGTGCACATTCATGCAAGATCCGGTGCTCTCTTTGAAATATCCGCTCTTAGAATAAAAACTTATTTCGGAAGATAAGAAGTTGCAGAATCCGTCAGCTTGCCTTCTTTGTTGTCAAGTTGCAGCATAGCCCCCTTTTGTCCGTATAGGCAACTCCGATTCTATGGATTTCCCTTATGGTTGAGTGGGCCTTCTAATAAAACCCCCGACAAAAACAAGATGGAAACTGGCATACCAGTATCATTTACCTCTCTTTCTTCATTCAATATCTGTCTAGCCTGCTAACGACGCCCTTTCTTATCTACGCTATTTACCCTTCATTACTTCCCTAGAGTGAAGTTCCTTGCTTTCAGTCTATTGGGCCGGCCTAGAGGACTGGGAATTAATTGGCAATAACAAGAATCGGTCCTTTAGTGATAGTGAAAGCTCAATCCCAACTGTCGAATCAAAAGCCTAAACCGTCTAAGGTATGAAGTAACTTTCCAAAGGTCAATCCCTTTCCTGATGCCTGCGTAGAAGTGCAGTTGCTATTAAGGAAGATGTGCCATTAGTTATAAAAGCAAATTTAACATCCATTAACTTTCGAATAAGCACTCAGACCTAAAAATCTATTCCATTTCAAAAAGAAGATCTCTCTGTCCCCCGAGCGAGCTCCATAAGAAGCCACTTTCGTGCTACTAGCTTACTAAGCTTCTTTCCCTCTATCTCTACTAAAAGTACAAGTAACTCCAGACGCTTTCTCATTAGCTCATTGGATTCGTCTTATATAAGCATTTCGGATTGGAAACTAATCGTCTGGTTGGCCCCGAACGGAAAGGGAGAGGCTTTTCTCTTTCTAGAGGATTTCGTAACAAACAAAGGGCTCCTGAGGTGCTAGCCTCTCGGGCTACACTTATACAGCCAGGCCAAACATACAGTGATTCGCCTAGCTGGGTGATACCTTTTGGAATAGATCCCACCCAGACTTACTATAAACTTTTTTTTTCCTTTAATTTTAGGGGTGAGCTAGGCCTTACAACACACAGTGTTGACCGCTCCTCAATTCTGACTTTGGGAGGGAACAAGGAACGATTGCAGCGATCACACCAAGGTCTTCCGTCGGATAGGGGCAGGCATTTTTATCTAAGGGGCTTTCTTTACTATCTGCTTTTTCGCCTTCTCTCGGCTCCTAACAGCCTTACAGAATGAAGTCCATATTAATAAAGTATCAAAGATGAGAGGCAGGCGGAAAGCCAGTCGTTATCCTGGAACCTTAGCCCGAGCATCTTGTTATCATATCTTCGAGACTTGCTGGTCTGCTCTGTTAGGAGAACAAGTCCTCCCCCAGCTCAACAACAAAAACAAACAGAGGAGCCGACGGGGGAGCAAAACAAATAAGCTCCACCGACAAATGAGCGCCCTTCCTCACCGGAACAGCCCGAGCAAACAAAGCAACGCTCCGCTGCAGGGGATATTTTTATTTCAGGAGCCAAACCAAAGGGCTAGCGCTTCGAGTTCAGGTGCGACTTCGTGATTAAAGGAAACTGGCGATCTATGCCTCACCCAGGTTGCTCTAAAATCCTATCCCAGCACCGCTTCACTCGATAGCAAGTGAGGAAGCGAAAGCGAACGAAAGAGAAAGCCCTAACTAACCGAGAATGAAAGAAGGGTTTTTCCCTTACTTTTGTAGAGGAATGGAGTTAGCTGTAAACAGTACGGGTGGAATAGACGAAGCCAGTAAGTAACGAGGATGCCGGATCTGTGAAGAAGCTTAGAGGCTCAGAGCCAAGGATGAATAAAGGTTAGACGCGCCTAGTATAATAAAAAGGAAAGTCCCAAGCGCGAATAGAGCCTGTGTTTCGACGAGCTAGTTCAGGTTTACACCAAGGATAGTCACAACCGGTGCAAGGGAAGTCAAGCAGTTCATCACTGAGATTCGCTCTCAAGCAATCAAGAAAGAGGGTTGGTTAGGGCAAAGCATCCGAGGCCTTAGAAAGTGGGGAATATTTAACCTATGAGGGTCTAGCCAGCATCACAATCACAAGGAGCAGATGAAGACCGGCCCTCTAAAGCTTAAGTCAAAGGCCGCCGTCTATAGTTTCGCATGAAGTAATTACTTTCTTTCGAAAGGGAGTACGGCGCCTTAGTCTGAAGAAAGTAGTTCATCGTTTAGAGCCGCCCAATATTAGTTCTACAGCCCCCAGTTAAAGACCGAGAAAGCCTTCACTAAAGCATAACTAAACCCAAACTTGGATGACATTATCTTTTTGGGGTTCTCCTGAAAAAAGGAAGTTATTTCCTGGACAGACCATCTAATAAGGGCAACTGCGACGACGAAACCCCTTGCTTTAGCTTATCTAAAAGCTTGGGGTGTGTAGCTCTCCGTACAAGTAAGAAAGTTAGTGCCGTGTAGCCCTACCCTAGGCGAAGAAAAAGAAAGAATAAGGAGTGAGAACCAAGGAACTCCAGAGAGGTTGGTTACGAAGCTGGTCAAAAAGCTAGTACATCATCTCCACCTGGAATTGGAAGGTGCTAAATAACTCTTTTATTAGCGGCAACTATAACTTTATCTGCTTTTTCAGTGAGGAGGGCAGCATCTGCCTTTGAATGGAATCTAGCTAGGGCAAAAGGTATACCTCGACCTGGGGGCAGAACAAAGAAAACCGCTAAGAAAGAAGGGAAACTCTATCCATTTCAACTCATAAGAAGTACGGCATAAAGACATATAATATAGGAAGAAGGGGTGATATCTTTGTATATATAGTCACTAATCATATATTCTATCAATAACTTTAAAGCACTCAATTCTCGAAAGATCTCTATTTTTTATTTCTGAGGGACTTCCCTTACATCCAATCGCCTGTGTTAAGCATAGCGGGCCTTTTGGATTTGAATAGCCCCTAACTGAAAAGTATCTTATCTTCCCCCTACGCCAAAAACAGAGCAAGATGGCTTTAGCTTCCATTGAGAGAGAAATAGAAATCGAGATGTGAGTGAGAAAAATCATAGCTTTTCTTCACTAGGCCATTGCCAATCCTGTTTTCAATGGGAAAGCTTTACCTTAAGTGGAGTGGCCAGGCTCTGATCTTGATCTTCTTCCTCTTCGCGACTCTGAACGAGCCCCATCTGTAGCCTGCCTATTCTACCAGCCTTTATTCCGCTAGGAGAATGAATGTAGGCAAATGTCCTTTCAAAGAGCTCCTTCTCTGTGCGCATTCTATTCCTATTCTTTTACTATTGAATCAACCTCCCCCATCTCGCTTCCTAGAAAGCCTTTATTGATTGCATTCGGGATACCTTGAATACTAAAGATCTTGGCATCTTTACCTTATTTAGGAAAGTCGTGAATTTGTCCAATCCCGTACCCCTCCGGTCTGGCAAGGAATCAAATCAGTACGTAACTGAGGCAATCGTTTCTTTAAGTCAGTGTGCTCCAGTCTAGGTATTTGATGACCCCTTTGTAAGGGAAAGGGAAGTCCGGCTAACTCTATATATATATATATTTACTATATAGGATAGGGGCGGGTCTCGTTCTGTTGAAAGTGTTCGTAGCGCTGCTGGTTTAGTTCCCCACTCGGATTGTCGGGGGAGGGGAATTGCACATTTGGTTTGAAACTCTCTATCTAAGAGTCTTAGGTTCTAGAAAACCTTCTAGTAAGATGCAAGCTTAGTTGAGTTCAGTTACGCCAAGTAATTGCATATAGAGAAGAGAAGTAGCCGTTGAAGCAATAGAAATATCATAAGAGAGAGAGAAGAAAGCTAGTTTTTCGCCCACCAAATCCCATGTCTTTCTTGGTTGGTAAACCCAACCGGCGATTGATTTACATTACAACAAGTCTTTGCTAAAAGAAAGCAAAGCGGATCACTTTTACTGTTCATATATAATCATGCCAAGCTGGTGCGAGTTTTTAAGAGCAAGAAAAGAATATGAACGAGGAGAAAGCATTCGTTATCTTTATATGGATAGCCAATTCTTATTAAGATATTGTTTGTATTCTTTACCCGGAAAATGGGTTTACTATTTTGAAAGATCGGAACATGGGAATAGATATGGTACCAAAACGGACTACCTATTTCAATTTTTGTGCTTTCTTAAATTGCATACCTATACAAGGGTTCAAGTTTCGATCGATATTTGCGGAGTTGATTATCCCTCTCGAAAACGAAGATTTGAAGTGGTCTATAATTTACTGAGTACTCGGTATAACTCACGCATTCTTATACAAACCAGTGCAGACGAAGTAACACGAATATCTCCGGTAGTCAGTCTATTTCCATCAGCCGGCCGGTGGGAGCGAGAAGTTTGGGATATGTTTGGTGTTTCTTCCATCAATCATCCGGATCTACGCCGTATATCAACAGATTATGGTTTCGAGGGTCATCCATTACGAAAAGACCTTCCTCTGAGTGGATATGTAGAAGTACGCTATGATGATCCAGAGAAACGTGTGGTTTCTGAACCCATTGAGATGACCCAAGAATTTCGCTATTTCGATTTTGCTAGTCCTTGGGAACAGCATAAGCGACGGATAATTCAGAAAGAATCATAATAGGTCCAGCTCTATAGGATAGGGGACAAATCAATAGGAAATGCTATTTGCTTTGTAAGAAGAAGAATAAACTGATATGAAATGAAAGAGTTAGCGGGAATTGTCTTGATCGTCGGATATCATTTTCAAATAGTAGTGAGAAGTCTTATCGAACGATTTCCTGCAATTCTTCCCAGTATGTCATGAGTAAAGAATCCAGCTACAACTCTCGATCTATACAAAACGCACTGGGTTTTTGTGTTTCTTTCGGTTTCATTGATAGCAGAAGAGCCTGACTCTATAGGATTAGGGGCACTAGCGCTTTAAAAAAAATAAATAAAGTAAAGGGGCCTGAAAACGTAACGTAATAAATAGGCTGCTATTCTAGGCTCGCTCCGCCCCTTATTGGAAAACAAAAGCGCTAACGCGCCTTATATTCTTTTTTTTAGTAAAGCAAAGCAACCTTTCGCGCCAGGCGCTCAGCTCACGTTTTTTGTCGTCTGGGTGGAAGCTGGCGGCAGGGCTTGCTTAACCGTATATATGGAATCGGGACTCGCCCCGGATCTCCGAATAGCCTCACCTGAAACTGGTAGACACACTGAGCCACCACGTACCCCTCTCGCCCGTCGTATGCTATGGATGGTCACACTAGCCCCTCGATGGCATGGCGGGATTTCCCATTGACTGTTCCTGAGGTGAGGTCATTCATTCTTTTGGGAGATCCTTAATCCTGGAAAGAAGGAAAGGCATCAATCCAGACCGGCAGCACCCGAAAAGGAGTCTTAGCTTTAGGTAGTCTTTCCACGCTTGGCTTTGCTTTGCTAGGCAGGCTTCCCCGGTCGTACCGTTCGTAAATTCCTTCCGTTCTCCGCCAATTCTTTTTTTTTATTATTCCATTGTCTTGCTGAACTGCTTTTCCTGTTGAAGCTTTTACGGGGGCTTTTGCTCATGCCGATTCAGAATGCTTTCTCATTAAAATATGAAATATCTCTTTTGTGTCCATTCACCGAGACGAGCACAAGACAGTGCTTGGAGATTCGATCTTGTCTTCTTTCGCTTGGTTTCCCCAGGTGGTGCGGTTGGGGAGTAGAGACCTCGATGCCGGGTCGTTCCAAAGTGACTTGCTATTGCTGCTGCAGTGCATCTTGTTCATCATCCAGGAATTTATTTAGAATCTTTGCCTTCCTTACCAGGAATTGGATTCGAACCAAGTATAAGATATTAAAAATGTCGGAGAATACCCGGTATTTGAGTTTTTAGCATTAACACGATTTAATCTTATTTTTTCCTAGCCGATTCTTCCCTTCCTTCTCTTCTCACTCCCCGGGTTTAGCTCCCGACTGGAGGGAGAGGGGCAAGGCATTAGGGATTGCAGCTTTCGTCTCCAGTAATGGATGGATAAGGTGGTAGTGCAAAATTTCGGAGTAGCCGTAATGGAAGAACTTTTAGCTTGGTTGTCCGGCCCTCTTCACCGATCTCCTAGCCCTACGAATCAAACATCTCCGGGCATCTGGTTTCAAAGAGAGATTGGTTAGTCGCCTTCTGTTCATTCTTACTTACCCCTGACTACCGGACCCCATTGGTTAAGTTGGGGCAGGAATAGCTATCTATCGGACTACGATCACAGGCCGGGCCGACCCTCCTTTATTCTAGTCCAGTTGGAGAGGGAAAAGTCCCATCCGTTCCAGAAGTCGCAGAGAAATGGAAGGCTTAAATACCAAAAACTACGGAGGCATGATCTAAAAATGGGTAAGCCCGGTGGTTCAAGTTGAGCCTAGCCAACAACCTCAGCTTATAGGGAGAGTAGGAGCTCCTGTTGCTCCAACCATTCTAGTGAACCGGTCGAGACCAGCAGGCAGCTATGAATACCCTGTGCCGGTTGTGCGAAGGCAGCCTCAAAAAAAATAAATAAAAACGTCCTCCTCAGGAAAGAAAGCTGATTGATTCACCTCTACCCTATTGGTTAATCCCGAAGGAAGCTTCCCTGAGAGAGCTGCTATAAGATAAGCTCTTTTTCCATTTAGTTTAGAGAGAGTAGCTTGCTTTCCGCGGTCTGCTATTCCTTTCCTCTAATGACTCAATTTAAAACCTACCGAAATGGCTCTTTAAAGAAGGGCTTGATTCACAGTAAAATAATGAGAGGGTCGACCAGTCCATTTATCATCCCACCACTCACCCAAGCAAGCTCAGGAGTTCAGGTGCTACAGATTAGTGAAGCCCGATCGTAAGTAACTTCCACTAAAGATATCTTGTTTTTGTCCTTCTCGGGTTCCAGTCCAATCTTCTGCAGCTGCCCCCGGCCTATACTTAATTTAAGACTTTCTGGTCCAGGCCTCAGGCTTACACAAGTCTAATTCTTCCGCTACCGATATTGGATCTGAGCCTTCCTTGAAAGAATCGCAAACAAAGAGTCAATTGCTTAGCTTATCGAGATCGCCCCCTCTTTCTTTCCTTTTGCGCCAAAATTCCTTTCTTTTTTCTATTTAGCTTCTGCCTGCCACACATTTGACACTGACACCTGGGCTCCACCTGAGGATCACCCAGACGCACGAGCACAGACTGGTGTACACTCTCTGCACATCGCGGGACTTAGGCCTTTCTTTTCTTTCTTTGCATGCAGCACCTGTCTTCCGCAGGTCTAGAGTAGCACAACTGAAGCAAAACCTTCTTTTCGGCAATACGCGCCCGGGAGAGAGAGACATCTCTCGTTATTGCTGCCTTTCTTACTACTTTGACACAGTCGTCTACGTAAAGGTCTGCACTCAGGAGAGATGCAGTCCCCCATGTATGACATCTTTGAGCCTTCACTGATGAATGTTAAGATGAAAGCACAAGAGACTAGCACCCTTTCTCAACCTAAGAAGCTTGCATCTAGGATTCGGACTAGCCCACAATCTCAAATAAATTCCTCCAATAAGAGTAAACCCATGTCACAAAGCAATCCCTTTCATAAAAGAGAGACCATCAAGAGTTCAGCACTACCAGACTACGGCCTCCACTCAGACAGGTCTAGAGGCGAATTCGCTGTTTCAGCAGCAATCAGTCCAGCAGACTCAGCTTCAACCGCAACAACTTCAAAGAGCCTCAGGCGCAAGAGCAGGTTCAACCAGTGCCGCTACAGCATTCTCAGGTGAGACCAGAAAAATATCCCTTTCCGCTAGGTCAGTCTCAGCAATACCTACAGCCTCTACCTCAACTTCAGGGGTCGGTCAATACCTGGCAAGCCCCTGCTCAACCTTACCAAGATCTTCTTCTATCCAACCAAATAATCCCGCTAGTAGCCCCTCAGCCTACGCAATTCACTCCTCAAGACAAGAAAGCAACCTATCTTACTAATAATGAAGGTTTTGGCTTGTCCCAATTCTAAACCAAATAAGAGTGCAGGAGACCTAGGTTAGAGGGTTTCTACGCGCTTTACTAATAAATAATAAAAGAAGGGCCAACACACACCGGTTGCAGAAACTTAAACTCACTTCATATGACGCGCCTCCTGAAGCTTGGACTGCCTCTGTAGATACTGAGGGGTCTTGTTGATCTGGCCTATTCTATTCGTAAAGCGTCTCCTTCCCGAGGAGCAAATAGTGCCTCCAGTCTTTCACAGCCAGCACTATCGTGTACATCTCCTTTTCGTACGTGGGATAGTTTTAGACAGCTGTATTGAACATCTCACTGTGGGACTCAACCGCTTGATAGTGTATTCAGTTCGGTTTCTGCTCTAGATGATCGAGTTCATTGGATGGACGTCTTACTTACCTTCCTGCCTTTCCATCTAGTCCTTGGTACTCCGCATATTCACGGAGAATTCAATTTATTGCAAGAAAAGGTAGAAGTGAGCTTCCTAAAGTTAGAGTGAGGAAAGGATCTTAGCCATCGCATCGGTGACCGGCTTTCGTAAAAGCACCTTTGGGCTATAGCTTCTCGATCAACTAGCTCACGTAAAGAAGTAAAGCCACTATCATCTACGATCTTGTTTTATAGTTTTTTTTTAAGCTTTGATGTGTCGCGAGTCAGCTAATGAGAGTATACGAATGGAGATCTAGCCGAAGAAAGGAAAGTTTTTCATGTAATTGATTAATCAACAAGATGATATTAAAAAAAAAGGATTTGCCGTGGAAAGACTCCAGTCCGGAATGAGTTGGTTCCCCTTCCCCTTTTCCTTTACGGATATGGCACCACTCTATGTATGATACATTTTTTACATTTAGAATCAAAGGCATTAACCAGAGAAGACTTTTGAGAAAGATAGCTAAAAAGGACTGGTTCTCGAGCTTCCTGAACCCACAACCGCCGGCCGAATAGTTCGTTCAGAAAGCAAGGCCTCTAGATCGCATTTAAATGGCTTTCAAGGAAGCATGCAAAATCAAGCTCAAGTCTTCGTTCGCTTAAAAAAATGTCCTTGGTAACGACCTTCTACAGATTTGCTCTCCAGAATGCTCTTTTTGGTCAGGGTCTCATTGGTAGTTTCAGTCCAGCTCATACTGAAAGCATTCCTTTTTAATATACTGAGTTGCGGCTCACCTGCTCTTAGCTAATTGGTTTAGGCGGGGACCTCTCATTAAGGCAACATGCCTCAGGACGAAGCCATATACTACCTCTACTCGATGCTCATACGCTATTCTTCCCCACTCACCGCCCTCCCTTTGGTTTTATTACAGTGTTCTTTCAATTGAGTGAGGCTCATTCAAAGTCAAATCAAGGGGAGGGGTACGATGAATACATTGATTATCTGGGTCCGTCTAGTCTGGGTAAGGGCTCCTTTGTTGCCTTAAGTAGAGCTGGCCACTACCAAAAGACCAAAGGCGGGCTAGCACGTGTCAGGTGATGACGACGCCGTAGTACTTCGATCTGGAGTGGCCCATTCCCGATAATAAGACTCCTCTGATCGGAGTCCTTGAGTTACCCGTTTAGCTTCTGAACCCGAAACCTACCAACGATTCCACCTTTCCTCAAACGCTAGGAAAAACCTCTTTCGAATCACCCACCCGACAACCCCTCTGCCAAAGAAAAGAATAGATAGTAAGCCAGAAAGAAAGGCATTTTATGAAAGTTTCATTCAGTGTCTCAAAAGGCGTGTAAAGGGCTTTCTTTCACGCATGAGTTATACCGAGTACTAAGTGTGAATTATGGACCACTTCGCCACGACGAACTAAACCAATGGCAGTAAAAGCAGATGTCTGGTCTCGGTTAAGCCCAACGCAACATGGTTATGTAGCTCTTATGGGATTCAAACCCATGATACAAGAAGGTTGTATATAGATCTAGCAAATCAGTGTCTTAAGCCCACCCGGAAGGCTAGTTGGTAGAGCGATCAGTTTATCCGAATAAAGGTAGGTTCGAATCCTACTTCGGGTTCAAATTCGAATAGAAAGAAGGCCATCGACCTCTCATTCCGGCTATTCAACCTCTTCTTTAAAAATCTTATAAATACCCCACCCTAACGGATAAGAGAACTAGTCCGTTATGATAGCTTTCCCTCGGTTCACTTCTTTCTGAACTCAGACAAGATTTCACTCGAGTTCAAGCTTTCGTCACTTAGTCAGAAGGGATCACCTCGGCATGTCAAAGAACCGGCGCTACCAGACCTTGGTCGTCTCCGCTGGGCGGGGCTCACCGCAAACCTACTTCCTCTTGGATCCTTTCCCACAGCCCTTTTCTTTCCAATTTCAACTCCAGTGGCCTGGTTCTTTTCTATGTAATTCTTTGAGTCGTTTTGTGTCTACCGCCTCAGCCTCTTCCTACCTAAATAAGGCCCCTCCCTAGTCCTTATTCTCTATTCCTTATAAAATGAAAGATTCATTCTTTAGCCAGATCAACATCCTTCTTCCTATTACCTATCTCCAGATCAAGATCCTAACATGATTTAAGCCATAACTCTACTATTGAAGTACTTAGTAATCCGACTTCCAATTCACTATCTACTTCCTTCGTCAGCCCTCCTCCATAGCTACCTTTGAAAAGGGGCTAGACCAAGCCTAGTAATTAATTGAATAAGAGGGAAAAAGGCCACTCAGGTCTATATCTAGAAAGGAGGCTGGATTGGAAGATTGAGAGACCCGGGACTGTGCATGCAGGTTTGCAGAGAGGCTAGAGCATTCCCTTCACTAAAATAGAATAGAGGTAACGGTTGAACGAACGGTAGACCCAACTCTGTATACTTAGCCGGAAGCAGGGCATTCCACCGATTCCACTTAGGGAGAAAGCCTTTCCCGTATCTATTTGAACCCGATCTTCTAATTTCTATCCGGTAGACTTGGTAAGGTAAAAGGGCCCCGACTTATTTGATTTCCAGAATTAGAGTTCGACCGCAGCAGCCCCTTTTTTGTTTTTGGGGGATCAAGTTCCTTGCCAACTATCGACCCCGATCTCTTTTCATTTCTTTTGGGTATTACTAGCCTAGCCTTCGTCAATCACACTAAAGCAGAGCACCCAACTACGGCAAGGCCCCCTTAATTAAGGGTTAGGTTAGTCAATCCGGCCCGAGACGCGTTCGTTGACAAAACCGCCGTAGGAATGGAGACCTTTCAATAGAGCGGAGGCGAACTGATCAACGAGAAAGAGGCCCTACTCACTACAAACGAATACACCACAAGATCGAACTGCACTCATGCCTCTCCCGCATCAAGTTGACCGACCCCCTAAGTAGTTCTTCTATCAATCATGTACGTAGGTAGGGTCCCCCATTCTGATTGGTATATCATGAAAAATTAAAGCCATTTGCACCAGCCAGGCGCACTGCGCTTTCCCTTGCCTAGATGTTCGCCTTTCTAAGTCAAGTAATGGTGACCCGCCGAAGACTGGAGCCTCATAACATGTTGACGAAGACCCCCGAACTGAGGGTTCGATCAGTAGAGGGGACGACTTAGCCTCCCCGGAAGAAGAATAGCCCCGCTCTCTAGCCGACTGATCCCGTTGATCATATAACTGGGAGGGAACGTGTCACATTAGAGGTGAACGATCAGAGATGTCCGATAATTACCACGATGAGGCTGGTCCCTCTTTTATTTTAGTAGACTAAGCTATGAATATGAATGAATGCCGGGCTCTTTCTTTCACAGCTAACCCCAAGAAGTTTCTTAATGCTGATATTTTCTGTTTCGTCGAGCCCCGAGCTTGTGGTCCTCCTTTGAGTGTGGGTTCCATTGGATGAATCTCTCAAGTCAAGGTTCACGTACATAGCAGCAAGAATGGTGCAGCGAGCGCCGCGCCTATTTCTCGTTCTCGCTCGGGAGCCAAAACGAACACGCCTGCTACCTACTGTACTGGACCTTCGACCAGGCATTATACCCTTGTCGAATCGGAACCAACCACCACAGTATTGCGCTCGAACAGTTGAGCGGCCGCCGCAACTTCCGTACCGTACACAGATATAGATTCTTCGTACCTGGTCCAACTTCACAACCCTTCGCGGGTTGGTCAGAAGTCAGTCTTGTTTGGTAAGACTCTATTGAACAAAGCAAAGAAAAGAGAGTGCTCGACCGGAACAACGGCCAACAAAGACCGTAATTACATAGATAACAGCTCCTCCCTTTCTCCGGCTTTAAGGCGAACCGTATGGCGGCTGGAAAGAAAGACGACCTCACCTTCTCGTAGATGGTGTCAGTGAGAGCAACTTGAGTATCCCCCGTTGACCTCCTTTTGTAGATAGAATCTTCAATGAGTGTAAACAACTTACTAATAAAGGTGCGCTTGTTGAGTAAGGCCGTTTTATTGCTTGCAGGAGTGCTAACGCGCGCCCTTATTCTTCGCTTGCTCCGCAGTACGAGCCTCACCTCATACAGAGCGAGCCCCTTTAATATGATGAGGAGAAGGCCAGCCAGACCCAACCCCGCCCTCTTTTCTGCACCAATCTTTATTTACGACTATATTTATATATTTGGGGTGTATAGCTCAGTTGGTAGAGCATTGGGCTTTTAACCTAATGGTCGCAGGTTCAAGTCCTGCTATACCCAAACAAACCTACCTTACACTATACCTATGAATTTATAAGGATGCGTAGTAACGTTCAAAGATCACTCTTTGGCCTTTAGACTCGCTTCAGCGACTTCGCCCTTCCTTTAAGTGAGTGAGAAGGGGGTGAGGTAAGGAGTTGTATAAGAGTGGCTCGGTCGCCTCTCCTTATTTGATTCATTCTATCTATAGGGCGGGGCTGCAGACCAACAATCCAGCAAAAGGGCTTAAAAGCTCCTTTATCAAACCTTCCCCTTTTCATAATAATAAGGTAAGCATCAAAGCCCAGCAAACCCAACCTATACAAAGAGCTCTTTTCAGCCCCTACTCCCAACAAGTGAAAGTTGCTGGCACCCACCATACCTTGCTTCGGGGCCGATCTCTTGTTTCGAAGCAAACATATATATAAATATATATTAGTTCCACCACAAATCGATTTCGCCGCTTAGATTGGATTAATGAGAAAACGTGTATTCAATTCAACCATTCGCATGGTCTCCCCTAACCTAAGACTGACCTCTTTTCCAAATGAACCGAACCTCGATACCACATTCATCAAAGAGAGACGGCCATCTCTCTAGGTTGCACACCCCTTTAGATTAGATCGTTCTATTCGTGCTTGAAAAACTACCCCGCTCCTCATCCTCAATCTGGCGGTCCCTCTCCTAGCGCTCAAGGAGTTGCTTCTTTTTTGTTTGCTTTTTCTGTGCTGAGTCTATAAGCAAAGAGGGGGTGCCCAGTACACTTGAGATGCGTCCCAAGGTCGCCAATGACCAGTACTGCAACTGAAAGCCAGGGTATCTTACCCTAAAAGGCAGAGTTGGAATACTTAATTGGTTCAAATCCAATAGTAGCTAGAACCAGTGAAAGGGTAGTTCACCAGACCCGCTCACGATAATGCGAATGAAACGGCAGATAAGCCTATTTATTACTGGTTACGGCGAGAAGATCCTAACAAACGGCCGGTTTACATTTACAACTGAAAAAGAAAAGATAAGGCAATTAAGGGATGAAAGATAGCGGCAGACTAAGGAGTAAAGACTGACTCTTTCTCTTCTATTCTATGGAACACATTTAAAGACTGACCTACTATACTAGAGGTAATAATGACTCCTATTGACCGAAGGCTAAAGGACTCCTATTCTTTTTTCACAATCGCCGATCAGATGTTAGGAATCGATTGCTGCGATAAGCCTCTCTTGGCCAAGAAGCAAGAGTTCCGGTGCGGGAGTTAGATTATTATCCAATCTATTAGTGGAATCCCAAAAAATAAATATGAATCTCGTGTAAATGAAGGGAAATTTGATGGCTTAAAGGAGCTTTTAAGCCACTCTTCTAATTCCTCTTGGGTTATTTATTTCCGATCGGGTCTTGCCAGGGGTTGGTGCATTGATGCCGAGAATACGCTGTTTGAAAGGTAACTTGATCTAGATGCGGAGTCTAGTTTGCACTTTATGGTACAACTTTTTATCCTTTAAATAAGAGGAGGTGGTCAAGACCTTAGGCAGCTCGACGCATCTAGTTTCGGTCTTGCTAACGGGCGACAAAAGGATGTTGGCCTTCCCATTTGAAGCGGAGAAGGGGACCCCACAGAGATCTACCTGGCCTCGCCAGTCTACTGATTGTCCATATTTTGTATTCTGCAAGCTTCTGGGGCAGGTCGCCTCTTATTTCATCGTATATATATAGTGGAATATATAGTATAGTTGGGGGTTGATCGCTAGTCTTTTAATCCACAAAAACCTCCTAAATACCTACCCTACCTTGGCATCTTTCATTGAAAAATGCGTATGGTAAGTAAGAATAAGAATGAACGGAAGGATGAGTCGATTAGATTAAGAGGAAGGAGGAGTAGGCATCGACCTAGTTAGTCGTTCTGAGTGAAGCTGAGGAGGTTCTTGGACTAGTTTATCATGTATATAAAAAAAAAAATAAGGCTCCTTCTTTCTAGTCTAGAAAGGGTAGTTTTTCCTGCCTATCTGTTCCTATGTGTGAAAACGAGTATGTGAACAGAACATCTTTCAAACATCGATATTGGGTTGGTTGGTGTTAAGTATACTTAATACAAGATCGAAAAGAATGCATTGGAAGGTCAACTCGACCTACTTTGGTCAGTGCAATAGGATAGGAAGGAACTTTCTACGGTCAATGCGAATAGAAGTTGACTATAGTCAGTGCACAGTGTAAGATTTGATATTCCGTAAGTGTCAGTAACTTAGTGCATGTAAGGCTTAGAAGAAGAAAATGAAATACGAACAACCGCGCTGGTCGTAATAGATCGACTTTCATGCTAGTTCTTGCTCCAGCATGAAAGTTCCATTTCAGGGAAGGTTGGACTAAGGGTACCATGATACTTTCTGTTTTGTCGAGCCCTGCTTTGGTCTCTGGTTTGATGGTTGCACGTGCTAAAAATCCGGTACATTCCGTTTTGTTTCCCATCCCAGTCTTTCGCGACACTTCAGGTTTACTTATTTTGTTAGGTCTCGACTTCTCCGCAATGATCTTCCCAGTAGTTCATATAGGAGCTATAGCCGTTTCATTCCTATTCGTTGTTATGATGTTCCATATTCAAATAGCGGAGATTCACGAAGAAGTATTGCGCTATTTACCAGTGAGTGGTATTATTGGACTGATCCTTTGGTGGGAAATGTTCTTCATTTTAGATAATGAAACCATTCCATTACTACCAACCCAAAGAAATACGACCTCTCTGAGATATACGGTTTATGCCGGAAAGGTACGAAGTTGGACTAATTTGGAAACATTGGGCAATTTACTTTATACCTACTATTTCGTCTGGTTTTTGGTTTCTAGTCTCATTTTATTAGTTGCCATGATTGGGGCTATAGTACTGACTATGCATAGGACTACTAAGGTAAAAAGACAGGATGTTTTCCGACGAAATGCAATTGATTTTAGGAGGACTATAATGAGGAGGACGACAGACCCACTCACGATCGACTAAAAGGAAAGTCGCCCGGAGATATTGGTTCAAATCCAATTCGTGAAATCAAGGGCGGCAATCTTTAGCGGGTCATGGGCCCTAATGTGCTCTTTTCCTCGGATTCATTGGAACCTTCTTTTTCAAAGCACCAGGAAAGGTAGCCGCATATAAAGAAGAGTTATGGCATCCGAGTTGAGTTATTTAGCCTGAATGAAGGACAAGGGTTGGCATTTCCATTAGTAATTCCTCGAGCTAAGTAGGTAGCGAGGGCTATCGCAGAAGAATCTTTCAATTTAAGAAGGTTGGAAGAAGACAGGCGGGTATGAGCCGAGCGAGAGCTAAGCAAGTTCCAGTGGTGGGCTGTAGGTCTGGTCCCATCTAAAACATATTAAGCAGAGCAGCAACGGTAAAGGTAGAATTCGTTTCCTCATTATCAGCCAAGCGGCTGGTAATAGAATAGAGCGCCTTACTCGTTCTCTTTCAGTGATTCGGTCACGGTCACAAGTGAAGCTTCTGGAATGTCTTTCTTTCTCGTCAAACCGGCAGGAACCAAGCATTGATTTCATCCTGTCGAAAGATCGTCTTTTTTTTTGGTAAGGACTGGATATTATATCGATCGTGCGAAGTTGGTATATCTCAATGCGGTGAAACTTCATCTGTGGGTCTTCTAGTCGGTTTGTTAAAGGAGACTTAGCCACCTGGATTTGAGCCCCTTTGTCGTAGTTCTCCAGTAACTTCGGCAGTGGTAGTGGGTCAACTCCTTCTTCTTCGTCCGGTTACAGGTTAGATTGACTATTACGACTTCGCCTTTGGTTTGGATTGAATCGAGGACTACCAGTTAAAAGGCGTCAATTTCATACTTTAACAAGTTGACTTGCCCCTCATTCCCCTGAACCTAAGTTGAGATGAGCTAATTCACTTCTGAACAATCTGCTTTCCGAACAAAAAGCAGGGGAAGCAACTGACCTCAAAGAATGACTTTTAGAGACCGGGGATAACCTCCCGGGTAGAGATAAAGGTAAACGGTAAAATGGTAAACTATACTTATGTCATTCCTGAGTTAATATTCTCCGCCCGATGACTAAGCTAACCCTGAGTTAGCAGTCGATTCGGCAACAGGAAAAGCAAAGACTACCGCCAGTTAGCCATAGCTGATCTACGACTCACTAAAGGCTCCATTCTAGTAATGGAATCTAATTCCATAAAGATAAGAAGAGAGGATGATTATGCCCCAATCCCGATCAACCCAGGTTTTCTTAACTTTACTTAAATAGTACTGGTATTTCAAAGTTAGAATGGGCAAGTTAGTCTTGGCTTTCCTATCTCCACCGGTACCACAGCTTCTGTCCCAAAGGATAGGGGTCTCCCCAGTGGATGTTCGACTCGTAGTCCGGTAGACCCACAGTATACTAGGCAGCTCATCTGCCCATAGCCCCTTTGCCTTATCTAATCTAGTCTTGAGCCCTTTCAGTATGGTGCGCTTGGTTACCTCAGCCTGACCATTTTATTGGTTGGGGATGACCTACCGAGGTGAACCTGTGTTCAATGCCAAGTTCTGCGCAGAAATTTCTTCATGAGCTGTTATCAAATTGGATTGTCGGTAACTAAGATCCGCGGTACCTCGAAGCGGCACACAATAGACTTCCAAACAAAGTAATGGGCCTTCCTCTCCATGATCTTCTCTGCTTCTACCGACTTGGTAAAGTAATCAATTGCCAGAATTCTAAACTTTCTCTGACCGGTGGCAAGAGGGAAAGGGCCTATCATATCCATCTCCCACAGTGCGAAGGGCCACGGACTTAGGATAGGGCTAAGTGGGGTTGATGGTTGATGTTGGAGGTTGGCCTGCCTTTGACATTTTTCACACCGGTGGACAAGCGCTGTAGCATCTTCCTGATGACTCGGCCTGTAGTAGCCCTGTCTCAACACTTTCTGCGCCAAAGATCGTCCTACGAGATGATTCCCACATATCCTTTCTTTCGTTGACTTCCCTGAGCACGTGATCTGCCTCGCTTGGGCGTAGGCATCGGAGATATGGAAGGCTGAATGACCTCTTTCATCCAAGGAGAAGCCTCATCCGAAGAAAGAAGAGATCCCGATTCTTACTAGTCAATGGTTCCGGGTTAGTTTTAATCAATAGATTATATTTTTTACTAGCCAACAACTGATGTGGAATGCTGTTGTGGGGAAGTCTCCTTTGGGTGTGAGGGTACCACCCGTAGAGCTTCAAGTTATTCTTTCCTTACTTTCCTTCTTTGCTTTCTAGTGCCTTGTTTTAGGGCTTAGGGGTGGGGCTAGCCAATTCATATTCTTCCTTCTTTACCTTCCCCCGGTCCCGAGCCTCCTTACCAGCTCTCTGCCCCTATTCCTCTCGAAAAAGGGCTTCTTGAGGGGTGCCTTGAGTTGGCTGCTGGGTTCTTTCTTACGGTATTCTTCGGCTTGCCTTCTCCCCCATTATAACTGTTCATGAGGAAAATGAAAGTGATTCCTTATAGCAATGAGCCTTAACGCCCATACCTGATCCAAGGGGGCCCAACCCAAAGCAAAGTCACTTCCTCAGCCTGGACTGGCTCGCTAGCAAGATGAAAATCTTTGTACTAGCTCCAAGAGCTCAAGCAACTCTATCAGTGGACGGTGCCCTACATCTTCCTGTCCTACTTATCCTAATAATAATAGAGTCCACGCTAATCTACGACCCTTTTCGCTTTGGTGACAGATCGAAATTGACTGAAATATAGGAGTTGTACACAAGGTCTTACCAAACAAAGCCCTAAGGGAAACCCATAGAATATACGAGATAGAACTTTGGGGAGAAAGAGACATTAATCCGTATTTTCAGAACAGATCAATGGAGGCATACTGTGCTACCGGGGTGACGGGAGCGCGCCGTAGAAGCCAATTTGGTGAAAGAATGCAGGCAGCCTTAAGGGGATTCACGAGAGAACCCACCCTGGCCTCCTTCACCTTCGAAAGAAAGGCACGCTACCCTACCCCCTAAATTACAAGCTAGCCGACAGATAGGACGGCACCAGAAGCAACCTCTCTTTTCTTTATACGGCACGAAATAGCTATTGGATGGGAAAGCAGTATACGAAGGACTAGTACCCAAGCATCAGGAGATGTGAGAGCCCGTATTTATGCTTGAAGAAGCTTATTTTGTGTGAAAATCCAGTCTTTGAATTGACTCCGCTGCTGAGCAAGCGCTCGAAACATAGCTTAGGGAATGCCTTGAGCGAGCCGAGTGCGTATCCCCTGAGTACGATACCCTAGATCCAGCGCCAACCGATCTATAAGCTTTGGCCGGGCCAACCATTGATCTATTCGAACGCCTTCCCGCTGTTTTTTCTTAAGGGATGCCGGCTTCTGGTTTGGTGGTTGGAACCTTGGTGAAGGACCAAGCAACAGAACGTTATGGGGTAGTTAAAATAGAATGAACTCGGATGGTTTCATAGCTTCGGAGTGAACGAAGGAATTGCGGTTTAAAGCTTTACGCTTTGTTTAAGCAGCTTTTAATGCGCGCGCTTTCTAATCCGCTGGAATATGACAGTAGCGGAGAGAAAGAACTCTCTCATCTCAAAGGTCTGGAAATATCATAAGTGAAGAGAAGAGAAGAAAGTACACACTCGCTGATCCCTACTGATCTATGGAAAGACCTCTATTTGGTAGTTCATCTAAGGCTTTTTCATTCTTGTTCTAGCTATCTCGCATCAGTCCAATCAACAAGCATTCCTTTTCCTCTTCGCTAGCAGTAAGCAGATCCTGAAAGGTTCTCGGTGTTCTATGTCATGGAAGGCTGCTCATTCTTGTTCTCTCTATCCTCGCTACCAACACGCAGTGAACTCATCAATGCTTCCTTCTTCTAATTACCCCCGGAGAGATAAGAGAGTTGGTTCTCTATTCCCAGCAATCAATCAAGGTAGCTATCTCATCCATCTGTAATTACTTGAACAACCCAAGGGTAAGGGTATGCCAAGGGTAAGGGTATGGATCAGACGATGATCCGCACATAGAGATGAGTGAGTCCTCATCATCGTGATTGACTTGAAGAGATAGCAAGTCAGGTATCTTGAGATCGCTACGTTCCATGAGTGCCCGCTCCTCGAGAGCCACTCTCTCCACAGCGCTTACTGTAAGTTGATGAAGATGGATCATTTGATTCCACTTCTTTCTCCGTTCTAGGACATCCTTTTAGCAGAATGAGTGGGAGGCTAGATCGATGCTTTCCCTGTAGATCGATATAGAGAATCAGAGGACTCATTGTAGATGTCCCAGTGGACAGATCAAACAACGAAGCTCTTTCTCGATGTCAAGAGCATAGATGACATCTTTCTTTCTGGTTTGCTTTGCAGTTAGGCCTCTTAGTTTGGTTACGGGTCTCTCCCCTCCCCTCAGAATGGTTGGTATCTGATTCATACCTAGTTCAAGAAGAAACATCTCACTTCTGTTTACTCAGACTCCTCTTCGAAGACTCTGGCAGCTGGAACTCATCGGCAGCGACTCTTACCACTGCAACCTTAGGTTAGGCACTCAGGCCTTGGAGCTTATCTGTCAGTCCACCAAACCTCTACTTTGCTTTGCTTTGAAGTGAAGCGACTTCGTTCATTCCCGAGTCGATAATAGCCAGAGGATGGAACCAACCCTGCCCTGTAATGGCAAGCTTACCGATTCCTTAATAAGCATTGATTCCCTGGAATAAAGAGTTCACCTAACTGTTATTGCTTGCTGAGATTAGTCCATATTGCTAGCCAACTCTACATCGCTTTAGCTCAACCTTTCCCTCTTCTTAGTCGCCCAATCCTTTATGCTGGACTTTACATGCAATTGCTCTACTGGATGGGAGTAGGTAAGTAAGGCTGAAGTCTTGGAGAACAGCTTGTGAATGGAGGGTTTAATAGTCAGGCAACTTTCGAGTGAGTAGGTTTATTAGTGACTCTCAGTCAATCATTACTAAAGGCGCAGGGATAGCTCTTGGATTTATTGCACTTTATAGCTAAGCTAGAGAATTCCAGATTGATTCTTCTTTCATTGATAGAACCCTGCTAGTTCAATCGTCACTTTCCATTCCTAGGGTTATTGAATACTTTACTAGAACCCTCTTGCTATTGCTAGTTCAATCGTCTGCTCTTGCTTAGTCATAGGACTATATCCATTGAGCTAAACACTACTGCATTTAGCTTTCCGTAGCCCGATTCTCTCCCGGTTCCTATAGTACTTTCCTTTGTTCAGTTCGTTGCGAGCAAGTATGGATCACAACCCTTCGGCATCTATTCCCACGCGTTAGATCGTGGATAGGCAGGCACCGCTTCATTTGATTTCCCTCTGGAATGTGGCTCACTAATGATCATACGAGACAGCTGATGATACAAGGGTTGATGAATGTGACACAATATGAATAGATTAATGTTGCGGAGACTGGATTTGAACCTGTAACCTTAAGGTTATGAGCAGCCTTACGAGCTAACCAATTGCTCTACTCCGCGGCAAAGGGAAGATGCGAACCGTATGAACTAATGAGCGGACCAGAGGTTGTCTTGTCCAAGTCCTTCTCACTCGTGGCAAGGCTTTTGATCGTAAGTAGAAGCAGGGCCAGACGAGGCTAACATCCCTCCCAATCTCAAGGGAAGGGGTAGGCAGCCTCATATCCATTGAACTACACTCCTTCTCTCCATCTGTTGTTCTCTGGCGTTATCTGTTTGTTCATTGGAATCAGCCTATATATGGGGATTTCTCGATCAATGATGAGGCTTTGGCACTGTTGTCACACAGAACACGAACACAGTTGTCACACAAAAAGAAGAGTTTTTAGCACACGTAACTTGATTAGGAGAACCCTAATTCCCAGGTTAACGGAGCTTAACTGCCATTCTTTAGTCTTATCACACTAAACAGCTATTCCTATAAGAACGAGCCCTTAAATTCTTCTATGCACGAGAACTCGAATTACACTGCTGCGCGCCTTGCACTCTCTGTAAGGGATGAATTGTGACAGGGCGACCGCTGACCCTTGACCAGGAGGAATTCTTAAACCTGGCAAGCTAACTAATTAGAAGATTCATTCTATGGAACTAAACTCAAGAGAAGGTACGATCACTGGGATTGTGGTTGTTCACGCTACCAGATGAGAAGAAGGAATTCTACCGAACTTTTCACTCAGGCACGGGCGTCAAGGTCTTTGCTTGGCGTCTTGCCCACTTTCTTTTCTTTTTCGTGTGGCCATGCCACCAATGGCAAATGGTCTAGTCCCCAAGTTGGAAGATTCGTCTACAAGTTCAAACCAAAGGTTCAGTCCAACGCGATGGGGTTATTGTTCCGTGTCAGAAAGCTTCTTATTCACTCACCCGAATGCGAGATCATTTGCCAGAGCAGATGGACGAAACCCGAACCAACGAACTCTACTTTCAAAGGAGTTCCCATCCCTTTACTTTGTTTGATTCAAAAGGCGAACAGCTCAACCTCTTCTTTCACAGAAAAACCTCTTGTTCCTCTTTCTTTGTTCATTAGGTCATGGTGTAACGGCTCGAAATGCGCCAACGACATGACGGAATTATCTGCCGGTGCTTGAGATTGAGTGAAATGGGGTACCGGCTCGAAACTCGAAATGCGAACACGAGTTTCCCCATTATCTGCCGCTCGTTTCCATTAGAAGAAGGAATTATTATCGCTTAGCGTGCTAAGGAATTATTATCGCTTAGCGTGCTAAGGAATTATTATCGCTTAGCGTGCTAAGGAAGTAAGGCTTATGTATGGCCCAACTTCCCATCTTAGAGTATCATTGTCTTATATGTATTTTATCTCCTTCCTTCGGACCCTCAATAGAAAGAGTTATTATCTATAAATCAATATGGGAATGCTCTTCAATCGATCAATCTATTTAGCAGGTATAGCACCTGAATTCCTGCACCAAAGAGCTAAATTCGAGGTTCGCTCTTTATCCGGGCCCGGTTAAACGCGTTATATATGCATTATATAGTTTACCGTGTGAGCCGTCCACCCAACCCACTGCTTATCTCTCTGTCGCGTCATCGCTATCAAGTCACTGATCAATTGCGGAGTCGTTATCACTACAATTGGTATCTAATCGCTACAAGAGACTCGAATTCTCCATTTTTGTTCTCATCTCACAGCGAAGAATACATCGTATAATAACATAACGTAATGCATTTCCCTAGCGACGAGACCATCAAGTAATCGACTTTCAGTGGTTATTGCCCAGACCCGAGAAGCTCCTGGCAATACATGGAATTTTCACCCGGATCTGGGATCAACCTTTAGCTACATGGGCTTAATTGGGAATCACACTCAGTAGAAAGTAGAAAGAGGCTCATTTCTGCATTGGGAACGAATGGAACCAATTACGAATAGAATGAACTTCATTGCTATTTGATGATGATGATTATTTGAACTAAACTATTTGATCATTCATCTAGCTACAAGGGCCAATTCTGATTCCTTTGCTCTAGAGAGACTGCGGCAGATGAGTGACTTTATGAAAAAATAAGAGCTGGGAGAGCTGGAGTTTAGAACCAAGCTGATCAAGAGGGAGGGCACTCTATTAGGAGCCAATTTCCGATTACCACCTAAAGAAGCTCCGGAAGGCACCATAACGATAGATGTTCCAATGACCAGAGTAATCGGCTCCAACAGATGGGCTTCCTACAGACGGGTAAGCAAGGGAAAGGAAAATAAAGCCGCCTATCGAGGAATACTTAAGGCGGAACGGGTACAGGAGATAATAAGAAATGCCTGCCTGCTCAACCAATAGGGAGTGCCGGCTTATATTGGGTGGACTGGACAACCAGCCATGCTAATAAATTATATTTTTTTCTTTCAAAAATTTGTATTTGCGATCTCATATACCATACTAACGGGATCGGGTCTCTAAAAAAGAGGTCCACTCCCGAGGAGCTGTCAAACCTCGCTTTAAAGGATAGGGGGGGAGAGAAGCTTTCGGCTTGACCACGGAGAATAATAGGGAGAAGGGCCGGGCAGAGGCGACATGGTTTCTTTCTTGTGATGGAGGACCCCTTCCATATCATTATGGATGCGCCAGCCCCAACCAAGGCCAACTATCCGGAACTATTCTCTTCTATAGACCCTGCATTCGAATAGAACCAGCGCTATGGCTTAGCCGATCTCTGCTACAGTTGTCTTATGCGCTTGGAAAAGCCTAAAAGAAGGAGAGACTTTCTGGCAAGAGGAGTTAAATGGTGAATCGGGAAGCTAAGCCTTACACACAGGAGGCGTTCGCGAGTACTCTCTTTTCTTTTGAGATTAAGTCGGGCCCTTGTATCCCCAAATGGATCTCCACTCCTAGTGTTTCACATCTAGCATGATTAGTTACTGCTTGGCTTACTATTTCTTACTCTTTTATCCTCCACGGGTTACGTGCTATTTTTCGGCTCTTTGGTTTGGAGATTCCCTCGTTCTTGTTTCTATCGTAGGTTCGGTAGTAGGTTCCAGCTTGCACATGCAGGATCCCCCCCCTTCGTCTTTCTTTTCTCCCGGCTATAGCGCGAGAGAAACGCGAACAGCGGATTCTCAAGCAGGGGATTCGTCGCGAAAACAACCTATCTGTCTACTTGCTTTCAGTTCTGTTCCCGTCTCGATCTTAGCTTAAAGCTCTCAACCTATTCTATTCTTTCGCAAACCAAGTTCACTGCCTTAATTTAGGAGTGAAATAACCCGCTATGAGTAGAAGGGACTTTGCCGGGTATTCCTTCTTCTTGATAGCGCAGGGGCACAGCGGTAAATACCGAGGAAAGAAGATAAGAAAATTTTATCCCACGCCACGGTACGGTAGATAGTGTTCTGTGGAGGAAGGAAGCCAGGCATAGGCGTATCCGCCTTGGAAGTTTTAATGCCCCGGTCCTTCGATAAGCCCTTTGCTAAAGCTTCTATGGATTGCACCTTTAGAAAGGAAATCAGCATTTAGGACAATTTAACCAACCAAGGAAAAATGGCACATTTCGATGTCTCGTAGGAAAGGAAATCCTATCTATGAAAAAATTACCTAAAGTGTCGATTTAACTTTTAAGGAGTAAGTAAAAAAGGTCCCTCGAATGGAATAATAGCTTTTCCGGAGGAAGTAACTTATTATATTATAATAGTTGATAGTTGATGTAAGAGAAGAAATTACGTAAGTGGTAGAAAGAATCGTTCAGTAGGCTAATCTTGACTGTTTCCATTTTAGATTGAGAAAGCGGCAGGCCCAAAGAGCTCTCCAATAAGTGCACCGAAAGGGGGCCGGAGAGACGGTCAACCTGAGATCGGCTAAGATCGAAAAGCACTTGGTTTACAGCCAAGCAACGACAAAGAAAAAAGAGTACCATGTCTTTCTTGGTTGGTAAACCCAACCGGCGATTGATTTACATTACAACAAGTCTTTGCTAAAAGAAAGCAAAGCGGAATTTTAACTTAACTCGCCGTCAAGATGAACTTTTTTTACTTAGACTTTGACTTATACTTAGAGTCGGGGGTGTTTCCTATACCCAGCCCTCTTGAACAATTTGAGATAATCCCTTTTATTCCTATGAAGATAGGTGACTTGTATTTCTCATTCACAAATCCCTCTTTGTTTATGCTGCTCACTCTCAGTTTGGTCTTACTGCTGGTTCATTTTGTTACAAAAAAGGGAGGAGGAAAGTCAGTACCCAATGCTTGGCAATCCTTGGTAGAGCTTATTTATGATTTCGTGCCGAACCTGGTAAACGAACAAATAGGTGGTCTTTCCGGAAATGTGAAACAACAGTTTTTCCTATCTTTCCACAGGGCTAGAATTGCCCTTTATGTTATGTGTATGCATGAGTATTTTGTTTATGTTCTTTTGTTAGTGGGTTGTTTCTCTGCCGGGGACGTCGCAACATGCGATGGGGTGGGAGGTGTGGAGGGACCTCCTTCACCGCCTGTTGTGGGGATTCGGGTAGCCCCGGAGGTTTGGGAGTTGCCCCCCGCAGCCCCGGAGGTTTGGGAGTTGCCCCCCGCAGCCCCGGAGGTTCCGGTATTAGCACAGCAACTAATACCGGACCCCCAAAGAGAGGCCGAGCTTTACGCTCGGTTCTTAGTCAATACAATAGGCGAAAACCCGACCCTGCGTCGAATTTCCGAGACTATCTCGGTACAAAACGAAATTGAAAGGCTAATTGAAGCCGCTTTAGTTCATAGCGGCTTCAATCCGACTCGGATCTTGGAGAACCGACATCGGATCCGAGGTTTTGTTTTTTACCCAAGAGGTAGGGCACTATCCTTGCGGCAGTACCGCTCCCATCTACAAAGTATCTACCGGTTGGGTACCCGAGACACACGGGCCTTCCAACGTCTTATGACGGCGGTAAGAAACTATGATCTATGGCTATAGGAATAGATCAGAGTAGATGTGGGTAGCGGCACTGCACTGGGTGGGACCGAGAGCTAGAAAGGACGGGGGGCAACCTGCCTGTTTAATATCGTAACGTAACGTTTTTGACTAAGTGCTCCATACGGGTAAAATGAAAACTTAATTCGTTCGGATCCTCCCACATGTTCAATCTTTTTTTAGCGGTTTCCCCAGAGATCTTTATCATTAATGCAACCTCCATTTTGCTCATTCATGGAGTTGTTTTTAGTACCTCTAAGAAATATGATTATCCACCATTAGTCAGTAATGTGGGTTGGCTTGGATTACTTAGTGTTTCGCGCCTAGGAGGGCAGCGCGCTTTGGGATGCGGAGGAGCGAAGCAGCTCGAACGAATGAATGTGAGAGGAGCGAAAAAAGCCCAGCTCCCTAACCTAATGCGGCACCGGGTTCGGACCGCAGGGAACCGTAGCATGGGAGGATGTCTAATCCTTTTGCAGCCGCAAGGCTGGCTAATCGTACGCAGCTGGCTCGAATACCCCAGGTTCTGGAAGGCACATGAGTCCGAACGCTATGTTGAATGTGCGACCGACACTACACTACGTAGGTACCAGTGCTGGTGAGGCGTCGGTCGGTCCTAGAAACGGCGGCAGCGGCGCGAGGAGTTAACGACCGGACGTGCTGCAACCTAGGGATCACCAGGCAGCTCTTTCGCTCTATAGGGATCGGGAGGGCATAGCACAATTCTTCTTGGAGGAGGGTTGGTTTGCCCGGGTGACTGATCCTGCCATAATGTACTCCTACCTACACGCACCGGCAACCGAAGTCGAGCATACATACGACGATCTTCATGCGTGAATAGCCGGGAGGAAAGAAAGGGCGGTAGATGATAATGAAAAAAGGCGCCGCGTCTGGACGGGCGGAATGGATGAGCGAAAGGTGCCATGGAGTGAGGAATACCCCGAGTCTCATGTAAAACAACTAAATGCACCTCGAGGTGCTGCCGAGGAACTGGGGGACCTTCTCGAGCACAGGATAGGCAATTGAGAGATAGAGTTAGCCTATTCGTTATGGGGAATCTATGCTCCGGGCCGAAAAGAATAGAGCTTGCCTACGGCACCTGGCTTTCTCCGGCGCATATTAGCTTAGCTGCGCTTAATAGGCCGGCTTCCTCTCTGGCGGCCACTTACCTTACCCACGCTACACTCCCACTCCAAGCTACGCCTGCTGAGCAAGATGCATTGCGATTTCCTCTTCTGTGGACGCACCGGAATATTCTCCAGGACGAGAAGATAAAGACTTTTATGGCGGGCTTTATCTCGTAAAGCCAAAGACGCCCCAAGACAAGGGGGAAGGGGACATAATCAATAGAACCTGGCTGGGGTGGGGTAGTGAGGCCCATTCCTAACCTGTTTCGAAAAGGCCCGCTCATGCTGGAGGGAGCATCCCCACTTAGTGATCGGTCCGCTGCGCAAATCCGAATAAGTTATCACGGACGAGCCACATGCAGGGAAACTTGCACGTGTGGTTCTGGCCGGGCTTTCCTGAGGTATCTAATAACCTTGCTTCTGCTCGCCGCTGGCGCACCTCTCCTAACTATTGCCCATTTATTCCGGAATAATCTTTTTAGGAGGGACAATTTTACATATTTCTGCCAAATCCTTCTATTATTAAGTACGGCTGGTACCATTTCGATGTGTTTCGATTCTTCCGAACAAGAGAGGTTTGATGCTTTTGAATTCATTGTATTAATTCCACTTCCTACTCGCAGTATGCTCTTTATGATCTCGGCTCATGATTCAATTGCCATGTATTTAGCTATTGAGCCTCAAAGTTTATGTTTTTATGTGATGGCAGCATCAAAAAGAAAGTCTGAATTTTCCACGGAAGCCGGCTCGAAATATTTGATCTTAGGTGCATTTTCCTCTGGAATCTTACTGTTTGGGTACGACCGGACAACTACCGATATCTAAAAATCTCCTTTCTTAGCTTATAAAGTTGTTGTAAAATATATATCGTAAACTATCGGATCGGGTATTACTTAGATGTGAAACTTGCAGACCTCATTGGTGATCTTACGGGGGGAACGAAAAAAAAATAATATATAGACTTGTAGAGACCCTCTATGTAGTTGTCTGGCGATCGATCTACATCTTTCCTCAAAGCCCTGGGGCTGTGTGTGTCTCGATCTCCTACGTGCGAAATCTGAGGGACTAGTTCCTATGGAGATTCCCCTTGGTCTAATTCCACGCCTTATGACGAAAGGAGAGTCGGCGTGGCGTAAAGTGAAGATTGAGGGAAATAGAGATAAATTCCCTTACGGGGTATTCCGAAGGTGTAACCTAGGCAACGAAAGAAAAAGGGGCCCGAGACTTCAACTAGAGGAGCGACCAGTTGGTTCACCAAACCCCGACCCAGCGTCACGCGTTCTCCAGGTCCGAAGGGATCCAGTGCCCAACTACCGACTCCTTCCGGAATTGCGTTATCGGAGCCGAGCCAGGAATGGCCGTTAGTGGACACCTACCACTTTTCACCGGTTAGAGAGGCCCTCTTTAATACATTAAGAAAAGATGTTCACAGGGGCCAGAAAGACTCGGTCATAGGAACTTAGACCGCCTACGCGCTGGTAAACGAAAACCACCTCGACCGGATCAGAGTAAACAACAATGTCGAATCAGGCCGCCCCTTGCCTTGAAAGAATTCACAGGCGGCCACCAGCTTTCATAAATTCAATCAATAAGGGGAGATCTGCTGCTTACTGCTCACGGAAACATCCGACCTATACTATAGTCAAGTCGTCCGCCTATCTTTCTCTCTTCCTTCTATTTATCTTATAAAATTTTTGGGACCAATTCAAGGTGAAAAAAATGGGGTTGGCTAAAGCTAAAAAAGGGGAAGAGAGGATAGCTTGGGGGTACGCTCACTTCTGCATTTTTTTTTAGGTTATCGAGATTGATTATCAATAGCTCTTTTTAGTGGGGAGGAATAGTGCAGGAATGGCGGTTCTCAGACGAGGGAATCGTTCCTCTCTAAAAAAAAAGATAGGCTAGAATGAATGCTTCTATCGATAGAGCTTTCACGTCTGCATATAGAATCGTTTTTTTGCCTTTCCATTCCGTTCTTACTATATCATGGGCTGTTGGGTTGGAATCCGTGTGATGGTTCGAGAGTCAAATATTCTTCGCAGCCATCTTCGGCCTTGTGTTAGAAATGTCCCGCGGGACTGGACTGAGTTAGTGGTCGAGTCGTTTTTGGTAATTGACACCCGTCGCATTAGTTTCAATTCATATGTTACCATTCATAGTGAAGTAGCCCTCTTTTTGATGTCTTTGTGCCTTTTTTATTCTATCTATCAAAGTCCTTATTTGTCTATAGCTCGGGTCAGTCCCCCACGGTCTGCTTTGATTTTATCGGGCAGTGCCGGCCCGCGGACTCTCGTGCGAGCCATACAACGTTCCCAGGCAGGAACAGCTCCTTTCCTTGAGCTCCCTATTTAGTTCCTCCCACCCCGGGCCGGGCGTTGATCTCGCAACGGCCCTCCAGCATGTCCTCATATCGCGTCCGTCACCACAGCAGCGCATCCCCAGATAGATACTTGCCATTGTGACTTGGTCGTAAAAAGAGGCACAAACTGAAAGTACTATTCCATATCCCAAAAGTCTTCGATCCTTAGCATCTCGGGTGCCAACGAATGCCTTTGGTTTCGCTTGATTCGAACCATCTCCGTCGAGCCACTGCTTACGGCCTTATGTAGTATGGGGACCTCGCCCCTATTCTCTAAAGCTTGCCACCCCGTGGAAGGTCACACAAGAAGGCTATTCGACCGACAAAACTTAGGAATTAGTGCGTGCTGAAAAATGGACTTTTCTTTCTATTCTAAGTGAAGGGCTGGAGAAAGAATCTTGCATCTATCTCGAGTTGCTCCCTTGAGTGATCTATCCCTGGTTTTGTGACGTCAAAAATTGTAGTTAATTATGAATCTTCTTATCAGAAAGACCATCGAAGAAGAGCATATCCACCTTGAAGACCTTCTGGAAAGTCGCCTATGGAAAGAGCATACCCAACCAATATGAGCCTGTCCGAGACTTGCCATTCCCATGGAAGAAAGTTTCCCTGCGTATTGATTCATTACCGACTGAACGGAATATGCTTGCTTCTATTCCCTCCCTCCGAGCGATTAACCGTGATTGTATAGCTGTACGGAATCCCCACCCCAGGGGAGTTAAGGGATAGGTGAAAGAGGAGGGGGTGGAAGAACTACTTCAAGTCATCCATAAGATTCCATACCTTTCTGGCTATACGGAAGGGCGGAATGGATCATCAGGGGGTGGAAATTTACTCCAATTGGAATACAGGCTTTTCCATAGGGATTGCATGCCCATTTTAGGGATTAATCACTTCACGGGAGAGAACACGAGGGATGAGCGACGATCGGCCTACGTTTTGACTAGTCATCGTCGGTTTACCCGCTTGCTGAAACCACCCTCCATAGCCGATTGGATGGTTGGATAGCCACTCAACTCTTCACTATACTTCCAGTATCCCACTCCCCTCTCTATCTCTCTCGACCCATTCACCGGAGTATGTTGGGCTGGAATGCCTCCATTCCCATCTCTTTATGATCTCTGGGCCTTCCCGATATTAGATATTCCCGGCGCAGAAGCATATTCATGCATAATACTCAAATCAGAATTTCCCCTCTCCATATAGGGGTAGGAATCCCTAGAAGAGGATAGAAGGTCATTTTGTCAAAAGTGGAAAAGCATGCGTGATAAGGATACTCCTCTATGCGAATGTTCTAGCTTTCAAAGGACGGGGAGGAGGAAGGGAGTTTCGGGAACAAAGCCCCCGGATTAAAAAGTTAAGCCCTACCCTAGTAATATCTTTTCCCTATCTAAGCTATATCAACATAGCCAACTAAAAAACTAATGCGCTTGTCAATGAATTCTTGGTGTAATACGTAAATGATTGGTGTCATAATTTATCACTGATCAGTCTCATCCGTGTAAGAATTAGGAATTCCTCTTCCAACTCGTCCCGGAATGGGCGTTATGGCAAAGAACAAGAAGAACACACAAGGAGGAATTTGTCCAATAGTAACAAATGGTGCCTCCACAGGTTGACATCCGATCCAACCTAGTAGTAAGCGATCCGCCAAAAGCAACCAAAATATTCCTTGGTGAATAGGGCGAAAACTTGAACTACGCACGTACATACTTTTAAAAAAGGGTAAAGCCAACAGACATATAAAAACAGGTGCTATTGCGGCTACACCTCCCGATTTGTCAGGTATACTACGAAGAATGGCATGGATCGGTAGGAAATACCATTCCGGCACAATATGAGGCGGGGTGGGCATCGGATTAGCAGGTATATAATTGTCGGGATGCCCCAAAACATTAGGAGCATAAAAAATCCAAATGGAAAAAAAGATAGCAAAAGCTACCCAACCTACTAGATCCTTTACATAAAAATAAGGGTAAAAAGAAATTTGATCCATCTCTGAATGTACACCCAATGGATTATTTGATCCATATTGATGCAATGCGGCCAGATGAAGAAGACTGGCGCCTACTAAAATAAAGGGGAGTAAATGATGAAGACTAAAAAAACGATTTAAGGTGGCATTGTCCACGGAGAAACCACCCCAAAGCCAAGTAACTATGGTATCTCCTACTACAGGTATGGCGCTAGCTAAGCTTGTAATTACTGTAGCTCCCCAAAAGCTCATCTGACCCCAAGGTGGTACGTATCCTGTAAAAGCTGTCACAATCATTAATAGGAAGATTACAACTCCGATACACCGAACAAATTCCCTAGGACTGCTATAACTCGCATGATATAGACCACGAAAAATATGAAGGTGAACCACAATGAGAAACATACTTGCCCCATTAGCATGCATATAACGGAGCAACCAGCCCCCTTCAACATCTCTCATAACGTGTTCTACGCTGTTGAAAGCTAGATCCACATGAGGTGTGTAATGCATTGCTAAAAAAACGCCAGTCACTATCTGAATTACCAAACAAATACCAGCTAACGAACCGAAGCCCCACCAATAACTAATATTGCTCGGGGTTGGATAATCTATCAAATGTTGATTAAGTGTGGAGGATATAGGTTGTTTTAGAAGAGATAATCGTTGGTTCCTTATAGTCATTTTTTTATCTTTCCTATCGTGACAACTCTGGTTCCCCCACCTTTTTTTCGTTCTGGGGCCCTACTTAAAAAGAATAAAAAATCAATTATTTATAGTACCTTTTCTTTCTATCCTTAGAAGTTGGGCGAGAGAAAGTCAATATGATATTTGCGTTGGTTTTTCCAACGAAACTAAGCACTTTTTTTCTTTATCATTCGGAAGGCTCAGTCCCACACTCTGACTTCAATGATGGGAACAACCCCCGCACTCCGGCGCTCCAATGAACAACAGTTCTCCGCCTTACTTTATTTAGAATAGTGGTCGATCCCTCGGGAGTGACATTCGTAACTTAATGTTATGTTCACGTTCACGCGGTGATATTATATCCAAGAGTACTACCCTGTACGTAGTCTATGTCTGGGGAGCATACTTGACAGGAGATAGACACAGGCGGTAGATAGGTCCCCCACTTCGATTCCAGCCCCGTTTGCATCTCCGATCCGAGATAAGGGATTACTCCGTGAGGTCTTTTCGGTCCGGGGCCGGCCGGTAATGGACCTACTTAGCTTGTGGACCAGCTGCGGAGGGAGCTAACCCTTGTTTTATGGGTTTGGCGGTTGCTACCAAGACGATTTCTTTATGCCCATCAAAGGACCTCGAGATGCTAATCCACGAAAAACGATACGAGAAATTCGAAAGAACTCATATACGGAACGAGGGCGACCCGTGGAAATACATCGGTTTCTTACTCGTGCAAAGGAACTATTTCTTGGCAACTTGGACAACTTATAACGAAGTTTGTCCCGCATATCACTAGGAAGATCGGAATCTTTACAAAAGGCTTTATAAAGCTTTCGTCTCAATTCATATTTAGCCGCGAGCAATCTGCGTTTGTGATCTCGTATATTTCGCTTCTCCGACATCTCTTACTTATGAGTTTCTCCCTCATCTTTTTGCAAAAAGCCGCTCCACGGTGGTAAAGTCTCATATTGTGTGTTGGCCGAAGTTACAATAGTCACATTGAACCCTCGAATATGTTCGAAGATCTCGAAATGATCTTCCAGTTCCGGGGAGAATTCGCAAAACTCCGTTTCCATCGAGAATTGAATGGAGTTTTCCCTTATTTCGACCGGAGAATCTAACAGAGACATTACTGTCGATATTCTGACCGAAAAATTAGACATTCCATGCCCTCGGAGAGTGCTTTGTCGTGCTAGGTCACTGACATATCCTTTGTCTTTTTTTGACCCCAAGAATGGATTGGATCGAAACGACTTTCCTGTCGAACCCCTTTGTGTCTGTATGAATTTCTGACCGCGCGGAATCTCCATAGCCAATTTTCCATTTTTAATTATTAAATCATAGGGTGCCTTAGGTACTAATCTTATTTCACACAATCCAGGAACTTCCATAACGTTGGCGTGATTCAGTTTGAGCAACGGATCCTGACGTGATACATCTTCGTAATGAAAATTGAGTGGAAAGATATCCATTCTGAGATTGATTGAGACAATAAAATTACCTCCAGACAGAAAGAGAGTCTTTCCTGCACGGAGTAGTGAATAACGAAAGTGAGATGTGCTTGGTTGTTGACCAACAGAAAGGATGCATGGGAAAAAGATTCACAAACGAATAAGATCTCGACGCCAGGGAGTTGAACCTGGAATCAAGCTTTGACGGAGCGGCGCACGCAACCTCGGTCATCTCGTCATAGGTAATTAGAGATCGTTGCCCATCACTCAGCGGTTTTGGAGTAGTAATCGTCTTTCGCTACCATGAGATGGAAGCGCTACAACGAAAGTGGTTCACATCACCTACGTAATTTCAACAATTGCGACTAGTTAAGTTAAGGCTGCTTTACCTACCTCTCCTTAACAGTCGAGCATCGCTAAAGCCCTCTCTCTACCGGTCTACTATCTTCGTTCCTAACTAAACGACGGGTCGACTTGCATGTGTTAAGCATATAGCTGAAGTAGCATGATTGGAGGCTCTTAAAGCTTAGGTAGGCTACTTACTATAAGCTTCAACCTCCTCTTACTTAGATAGAGGCGAGAGTAGCGTAGAAAGTCTTTCTTATTCAATTGATAGAAGATCACTCCCCCAAAAAAGCCGCCTCCTTTATATACGATACCACCAGACGCGCCCCTCAGTTCTCATTTTGCTTCACAAACTAACCAAACTATTTCTTTATGAGTATGAGTCAACCAAGCCGCTTCAAAGAACAAACAAAGGTCTCTGGAATGCCGTCTGAGGTCACTTTGCAGGTCAAAAAGAAGAGGGTGGTGATCGGATTTATTTGACTGGAGGCAGATTCCGGACAGCAGCTTCAGGTTAAAATTACATTCCATCTTAAACAGAGCGAGCTCTATCTAAGCTCTAATACACACGACTGAACCCTGGAGACTTTACTTTAGCCCTCGCCATGTAAACTGAGAGCCTAGGTACCCAAGATCAATGATTTTGCTTTCAATCTTTAAACTTCCCACATCTGAAGAACTTGCTTCCAGAGCCAGGCTTTCAGACTCTCCGTAGGTTTCGCATAGAGAGCAATCAATAAGCACTCGCTCTTCTTCTCCGGAACTACCTTCATATGAACGAACTGAGAGTCATCCTGAAGGACATCCACTGATATATCTTTGCTCTTCCACAGGACCAAAATACCACCTTGAGGTTCGTTCCAACCGATGCGATGACGGTTTTAACCACTTTATCGGCCTTCTCACCACTGACCCCAGTTTCAAAAATAAAAGCACAACTCTATCAGGTGAATTAAGTCCATTCTTACACCATGAAACCTCGGCGGCGATTCCAAACTCGAATCTTCCACACAATAAGGAAGGAAAAGACTATACCACCCATGTTGCAGTGGGGCTACCCATCATATGACGAGCAATCCGGCTGCATTTGTCTCATCTCTCATAAAATTATATTGGTTGGACACAGGGGGCAGGCTATTTGGCTATAATATTCTTCCTTTCTATCCCTTGATGTGAGGAAAGGGGGAAGGGATCGTCATGCAAGAACTAGAAGAGGCTCCTCTCAGAGGTGGTCTTGATCGGTTGAGTCGACGAGAGCTTTCCCAGAGATTCTCATACATCGGATGATCCTGAGACCTATTGTACCTCAGGAATCTTCCTGCGACAAAGCTATTTGTCTGGCCAGGCGCTTCTCTGTGGGCTCTTGGGAAACAGTCTCATCTGGTGGATATCTGGGAATTAGCAAAAAACAGTACCAAAGAGGGACTTAGCGGCAAAGAGGCGATTAGACAACATAGGAAATCTGGAACTTTGTTTACTGCACTTTATCTTAAGCAGTGCGCGGTGTTACTGCTGCAAGCGTATGCAGGTTCCGAATCTCCACTCTGTTACCTTTTCCTGTCTCGTTGACGAGGTCTTAGCAACTCTATCAAGTAAGAAGATCCTTACAGGTGATAAGATAACCTCAACATCAACAGGCTAATCTAGACTGAAAGGAGAAGCGGAGAGAACTGGGCACTCTCTAATGTCAGGGAGTTTCAAGTTCAAGAAGCGGAGCTTTAGCGAGGCCTCGCCGATTGATAAGAAAAAGACTGTTAAACAAACCTGCCCGGCCTTTATTCCAATCCCTTCTAGGGACCTTTCAAAGAAGTTTCAGTTAAAGATACAGTAAGCGTTGCTGTAAGCCAAGAAGTCAGTCCCAGTAGATAGAGTCAGGGAAGGTTATGGGTAAGGCAAGTTAAAACCATTGAGTCATTCCCCGCCTTGTATCTGTAAGCCATTGAGTCTAGCTCCTAGAGAACGGGTCAGAAGGAAAAATAAGTTATAAGTAGTGTCAACTTGACGCGCTGAACGACTATGATCAGAATCCTTTCGGGGGCCCCGTTTCCCATTGGTGCGCTGGAGACGGTTCTTTCTGTATCTTCGGCTTCCTCTTCTTCTGTAGCTTATACGTCGTCTTCTCCTCCTTCTGAGTCAAACAGATAAAATAAAACATGTGAATGAAGATAGATTGACCTTCCTCTTCTCTTCTTACTCGGCCTCCTCTTCCTCCCGGATAGGTGCTTTTCCTTTGTCTTTTGACGAAACCGAGGTTCTGAGGGCTCCCCGAGTTCCGCTTTTCCGGCTTCTCTCGCTGTTTCGGGGAGCTGTTCCACCGGTTGAGTGAGAGTCGAGGTGGGGAAGATCGGTTATTCCTTCATCCCAGAATGCATTAAGATTGCATCTACAGTTGGTTGAGTTTCTGTGCCTGGATGATCAGTGATATTTCGTCTGGTTGTACCGGAACTCTTCTTTCCTCGTTTGACCTGCATGCACCCGCTAACCGACAACTGAGTTTAGTCAGCTCAACAGTAATATGAATCCCCTTTCACAGAATCGTTAGGGTGTTAAACACAATCATTCGAAAGTGCCGAACCGAAAAGATCGAATTGACTCAGATCCGCTTACCCTTCGAGCAAGAAAAGAAAGAAGAACTCGCTTTCGCTAGGCACCAAGGCTTCTTTGACTTCTAACTTCCCTTGAGCCTGGTTAAGAAAGGAAAGCCGGCCCAATCCCAGCTTCTGAAACAAGAGAAAAGATCACAGCGGCAAGATCTAAGATCCTTGATTTAAGTGAAGGAATAAAACCAACTAGTCCCATCTCTTTCTATTATGGAATTGGATAGTTACTCATATTCAATAGCAGGGGATTGATTCTATAACAGCCGGATATGCCTTTGTATGGTATAGTAAGCTGTTTAGCAACCTGTATCGATTTGCCACAGTGTGGTTAGATACAATGCACTGGCAGCCTCCGCATGTCAGGATGGGAATGAAGATAGACTTAGTATCAAGCAACTTTCAGGCTAGCAATTGTCTTGTCTACGAGGGGCTAGACGAAGTATTGCGTATAGAAAGCAGGAAGGGCTTTGTGAGGCAGCAATGCGAGATCGCCCTCAGATCTTTCTCGTAGCCTCTGGGGTACTTATTTATGCTTAACTCAAGGAGTTTCTACTATACGCTTCGGGTCTTACCTTATTTCATGCTGATCGAAGCGCTATCCCTTCTTATACCCTCTTTGTATGAATCTTTCCGTCTTGGTCCGATCGGACTTTATTTTAATTTTTTTTTAACTAAAGTAAAATCGCTCTTACAGTGTAAATATTTCTACTTCCTCTTTCGTCGGCTCGGGTGGGGATATTCTTTCTACTAGAAAACGTTGATTTATCAACCTTCTTTGCCAAAGTAATGATCTTTGACAGAGAGAATCTTTTTTAATAAAACTTCACCAGCATGTCCGCTTTCTCATCCTTCTTCAGAATCATACGCCTATGATGAGACGGAATGATCCGAGGGTAACCGGACCGAGCGAGATAAACAGGTACCGCATTGTCAGGATGAACGAATTCATCACCACCATAGGCCATCATCAAGTATGAAGCTGCTTGCTTTAAATATAAAGCGCAGAACAACCACCCAGATTTACGACCAAGGTGAACAATGCGAATAACAACAGGATCCCCACACAGAGTTCCTTGTTCAGACCATCAAAGATCACTAAAGCACCTTTTGGTATGTATTGCCCCCTAAAGATCAGATCCACCAGACGATAAACTCCATTCCGCACAGCTGCTGAGTCGTCGGACTTATCCACCAAGGGATTCGTGGAATTTCTATGGATTGCGTTGGGGGAAATCTACCAAAGCTAGGCAGATAGATAGACTCCTTTCCCGCTGGCTGCTAAGGGAGAGTAAGAAAATCAAATGATTGTTTTTTAATCAGCGCCTCCTTTTCTTTTGGGTATGCAGGTACTACGAGTCCTCTCACTACCAACCAGCAGACATCATCTGGCTGGTCTTGCCGGTATCAACAACAATAAAAAAACAACCAAACGGAAACAGCAATTAACTATGGCTCTTGGCCCAGACAACGTCCTAGGCGTCGGGGAGATCGGAGCAACAAGGAACGCCTAGACGACGTTTTTATTCCTGGGCTGCAGTAAGCAGATCGAGAGGTCGTTCCGCCCCTTGTCCCCGAATATGGGTAATATGTTCTCAAAAATTATTGCTTCAATCTGACCTAGCTGGCGAGCGATCCCAGTTCGCGGCAGAGAACAAGACAGCAAGCGAGCGTACCTTTGTTCGCTTCTTCTCCACCAAGCACGGAAGTTTAAGGATAACTGTAGGTCGGTGGCTACCTAAGGAAGCTCCGATTCGATCTGCCCCCCAGCTGGGAGGCATCTACCTCATCCCGATCACAAGGAGAGGTTCACCATGATGGGGTACTTTTTTATCCCTTCCGGAAATAATAAAATGCATAGGGGACCATCCTTTTGTTGTGTTGCGGCATGCTCCTAAGATTTACGGATTAGCAGGGGGCCTCAGGCCCTACTTAGTTGACTGACAATGACAAAGGCTTGCTTGCGAAACTGAGCTGAGTAGGGCCTTTTGAATTGAATCTTAAGTAGTCTATCAGCGGTGCAAAGCGGCTTTGTGCCCCTTTTCAGTAGGGGAGCGAAAGGTTAGACCTTAGAAAGTCAGCGAACTGCGGTTCTTCTATGTAGGGCCTTCCCCCTTGACTCTCCTAACGTCGAGCTAAGTGACTTCGTAACCTTTGCGTAGCGTAGTAGAATGAAGGCTACACACTGACGCTCTCTTATCTATTAGCCTAAGCGTCTTCGCTAACTCGCTCGCCTACTATACCCTACTATACAATACATTAGTAGGCTAACCCATAGGTCCTTAGTTGCGTTGACAAAGAAGAACAGCCGGTTAAAAGACAGTGAATCTTTATAAAAATATTTTTATAAAAGATTCTATAATAATGAATAATATATTTTATATAGGCCAGCTTGACAAGCTACCCTTCCTCTTGATCTTAGGTGCGAAGAGAAATATATCTTTTTTATGACTTCCACTTATCTATCGATCCCGGCCCGGAAAAGTGACCGACCAGGGCCCTATTTTTGAATGAAAGAAAGGCTTTATGAGCCCTAGCCCTGTAAGCCCACACCTGTGTAGAGTAGATCGTTCAACACCTGCGGCACAAACCCATTTTTGACCTATTGGTCCTAGTATCATAGGCGACCGAACGGCCGCCCCCTAATTACTAGACCAACCTGCTGTAATAATTCCATAAACACCTAACGAAGATATGGCAAACAAATAAAGTAGCCCTATGTTCGAATCTGACAATACCATACCATAATCAAAAGGTACAACGGCCCGAGCGACCAGACTTAACATAAATGTAGCCACTGGAGCCATTCTAAAAAGGGAGAAATTAGCACTACTTGGTGAAATAGGTTCTTTTATAATCAATTTCAAACCATCTGCTAGAGGTTGTAACAATCCGAACGATCCCACTACATCAGGACCCTTTCGACGTTGCACAAAAGCCATTACTTTACGTTCAGCTAGCACTAAAAAGGCTACTCCTAGTAGAAGTGGTAGAATTATTCCAAGTATTTCAGCTGGAACAGCAATGTACGTTTTAGATTTTCTATTCACTCATGATCTGGCCTGGTCGACCCAATCATGATATTGAAGGATGGGACCTTTTATCGAAAAACCCTGTATCTCGACATACGGGCATTCTTTTCGATCTTGTACCCAGCAAGAAAACGAATGCGCGAACGCGCGCGCAGCTCAATCCCTTGCTTGTTCGCTTCGCATAGGCTACACAAGCGGTACACTGAACACCAAGCCAATCTCGAAGAAAAAAGTGAACTACACGCAACTACATCTGTGAACAGGGAGGGACGGAATCTACGCGACTAGGGTAGCCTGAATCTACCAGCTTTCTTCTTTTTTTTTCCATTTCCGCTTCGCCCTTTTCCGGGGAGCAGGACAGAGAAGAAAAGACTACATCGACAGGAAATTATTTTAATTGGTTGGGAAGGCTTCCTTTTCCTTCCTAATTCCTCAACTCAACATTCTTCTCTGGGTCAAGCCAGCTAGGCCCTATTCTGTCTATCTACGTAATAGAGTGCCATCCCGCTTCTGCCAGAATCGAAGCCAATACGTGGACGCTTAAATGATTTGGTTCACGTCTTTCAATGCCTTAAGTTATTACCCGAGTGACCGAATTCCACCTCTGAGAGGAGGTAAAATAAGTCTTGATAAGAAGGAAGATGTCTCCCATTTCTGACCACTCTTGACAAGACGGTAAAATAATATGCTTAACACATGAAATTCCAAGGTCGGGTTCTGCTACGGAATCGGATGATTTAGATGATACCACATCTGCTGTCTCCTAATCTCTGCTGCCAGCCAGAGAGTCTGCCGTTGGAAAGTCTACTGCCTAGGACTTTGATTTCTGCTTTCTCCAATCCATTCGGTCATCGGTTCGATAAGATACCGCAGCCTTTGATGTTCGCGGATGGTGTTCGTAGACAGCACCTAAAGGATTATCCTCACTTCGATCACTTTATCTGCAT